CGTATGAAATCAAAATTTCACGTACGGTTTTGTAAAGTGACAGTTTAGGTAACTTAATTTGTCAACTTTTCCACCACAACACCAAAAAAACCCAACTCCGCCTTACGTAAAGTAGCTCGAGTTAGATTAACTTCTGGTTTTGAAATTACTGCATATATTCCAGGTATTGGACATAATTTACAAGAACACTCAGTTGTTTTAGTAAGAGGCGGAAGGGTCAAAGATTTACCTGGTGTAAGATATCATATTATTAGAGGAACACTTGATGCTGTAGGAGTAAAAGATCGTCAACAAGGGCGTTCTAGTGCGTTGTATATTATAATCTCAAATTTTTATCAAGTTTGATACTTAATTTAGTGCTAAAATTATGGACAAAATAGCTAACCAATAATTAAATTTTACATTTTATAATGGAACAAAAGCAGGCTATTTCTCTTTATATATATTTATATATTTAATATATATATATATATTTACAATAATATATCTAAGGTTTTTTTCTATTTAAAATAAAAAAAAAGTTTTCCCTTACTTTTTGAATTTAGATAAAAAATTTTTCTTTTTTAGAACAAGTAAAAATTAATAGCAAAAATTGAAAAAAGTTTTTATTTTTTATAGACTTTTTAATTAATAAACCTAAAGATTAAAAAAAGAAATGATTATAAAATACAAAATTTCCAAAAATAAAATTGGAAAAGGATACTCAATTAAAAGTGAGTAAACATCATAGAATTCAATGATGTGGAAAGCCGTATCCAGTGAAAATCGGATGTACGGTTTGGAGGGAGATAATTAAATCCACCCTACAATATGGAGTAAAAAAGTCAAAATAAATTTCAAAAAATATTATAATAAAAAAAATTTAATTTAATTATTTATTACTATGTCACGTAAAAGTATTGCCGAAAAACAGCTTGCAAAACCTGACCCAATATATCGGAATCGGTTAGTTAATATGTTAGTTAATCGTATTTTAAAAAATGGAAAAAAATCATTAGCTTATCGAATTCTTTATAAAGCTATGAAAAATATAAAGCAAAAAACAAAGAAAAATCCATTATTTGTATTACGCCAAGCAGTACGAAAAGTAACTCCTAACGTAACAGTAAAAGCAAGACGTATAGGTGGATCTACTTATCAAGTTCCATTAGAGATTAAATCTACACAAGGAAAAGCATTAGCAATTCGTTGGATATTAAGTGCAGCAAGAAAACGATCAGGTCAAAATATGGCTTTTAAACTTAGTTATGAATTAATTGATGCAGCCAGGGACAATGGCATAGCTATTCGTAAAAAAGAAGAAACTCATAAAATGGCAGAAGCTAATAGAGCTTTTGCTCATTTTCGTTGAATTGAAATGTATAGAAAAATTAAAAAACATGTTTAATCTTTTTTAATTTATTTTTTTATGATATTTGAAATTTAATACAATTAAATTTCAAATATCATGTTTTATAATTATTATTATAAAACATTATATTAATACTTCATTTTATCTTTTGGAAAATTTTTATGAAATTAGAACTTGATATGTTTTTTTTATATGGAAGTACTATTTTACCGGAATGTATATTAATTTTTAGTTTATTAATTATTTTAGTAATTGATTTAACAATTACTAAAATAAATATAACTTGGTTATATTTAATCTCCTTAACAAGTTTACTAATAAGCATAATAATACTATTATTTCAATATAAAACAGAACCTGTTATTAGTTTTTTAGGTTCATTTGAAACAGATAGTTTTAATAGAATTTTTAGATCATTTATAGCATTTTGTTCAATTTTATGTCTTCCCTTATCAATTGAATATATTAAATGTATAAAAATGCCGATTACAGAATTTTTAATATTTATATTAACAGCGACTGTAGGAGGAATGGTTTTGTGTGGTGCTAATGATTTAGTTACTATTTTTGTTTCGTTAGAATGCTTAAGTTTATGTTCTTATTTATTATGTGGTTATACAAAAAGAGATATTCGATCTAATGAAGCTGCTATTAAATATTTATTAATAGGTGGAACAAGTTCATCGATTCTTGCTTATGGTTTTTCTTGGTTATACGGTTTATCCGGGGGAGAAACTAACATAGAAAAAATACTAAATGGTCTTTTAAATACACAAATGCTTAATTCTTCAGGAACTTTTATTGCATTTATATGCATTCTTGTAGGGCTTGGGTTTAAGCTTTCTTTAGTTCCATTCCATCAATGGACTCCTGATATTTATGAAGGAGTGCGATTCGTAAAAAAAAGAAAATGAGAAAATCATTGTCATTAAAAACTCAATAGATAAACAATATAATCTATATGATTTTTCACTTAAATTAAAACAAAATTTTTATAAATTATAAAAAATAAAATAACGCAAAATTTTACCCACGTGTTAAAAAAAAAATTACTCGAATAAAGTTCAACCTTATTAAGGATAGTTAAAAATCTTTTTTGATTTATTATTTAGTAATAAATACTTTTTTTTATTTAATCTTTATTCTTCAAGATTAAAAGTGTAACAAAAAATATTATTAAATAAAAAAAACTTCCTAAAATAAATTGAATTAATAACTATTGAAAACGAAAAAAAATTTCCGTGAACAAAATCATTGAAATACAAGGATTCCTCGAAAAGTTTTAAAATGACTAGAAAATTAAATAATACAGACACGAGGAAAGTTCTAAAATTTTACACTTTTTTATAAAATTTTTTATAACTTAGGAGCCGTGTGAGATTAAAGTCTCATGCACGGTTTTGAAGGAGAGAAAAAACATTTTTCGACTCTAACTCACCTACTCCAGTCGTTGCTTTTCTTTCCGTTACTTCAAAAATAGCTGGATTAGCTTTAACTGTTAGAATTTTGAACATTTTATTTATGTTTTCACCAAATGAATGGAAAATTTTTTTAGAAATTTTTGCTATTTTAAGTATGATATTAGGAAATTTAGTTGCTATTACTCAAACAAGTATGAAAAGAATGCTTGCTTATTCTTCAATAAGTCAAATTGGTTATATTCTTATTGGATTAATCATTGGTGATTTACAAGGATATACAAGTATGACAATTTATGTTTTTTTCTATATTTTTATGAACTTAGGAACATTTGCTAGTATTATATTGTTTAGTTTACGTACAGGAACAGATAATATTCGTGATTATGCAGGTTTGTATATAAAAGATCCTTTATTAAGTTTATCATTAACATTGTGCTTATTATCATTAGGAGGTCTTCCTCCTTTAACGGGCTTTTTTGGAAAATTATATTTATTTTGGTGTGGATGGCAGTCGGGTTTTTATTTTTTAGTTTTTATTGGATTAATTACAAGTGTAATCTCACTTTATTATTATTTAAGAATAGTTAAATTAATTTTAAATAATAAAAATAACGAAATGAATCCTTATATACAAGCTTATATTATTACACCATCTACTTTTTTTTCAAAAAATCCTGTTGAATTTATTATGATTTTTTGCGCAATAGGATCTACTTTTTTAGGAATTATTATTAATCCTATTTTTTATTTTTTTCAAGACAATTTATCTTTAAGTATTTTTTTTGATTAATAATTAACTAAATTATTTTTTTATTTAAAATTTTTTAAATTCTAAAAAAAAAATACATATATATATATATATATATATAAAATACATACATATATATATATATATATATATATATATGTATATATAATTCAAATATTTGCTATAGCCTTGATGGTGAAATGGTAGACACGCGAGATTCAAAATTTCGTGCTTAAAGCATGGAGGTTCGACTCCTCTTCAAGGCAAAAAAAGAAAATAATTTATGGAAATAATTTATATAAATATTTTTTATGTTATACTATTATATTGATAGTATAAAAAAATTTATATGTTTAAAATATATATTTTTTATAAATAATTGTATATTAAATTTTTCATTAAAAATTTGACCAAAATTATATATAGCTGTTAAAAAAAACAGATTCATGATTTTATCAGATTATATTTTTAATATTTTTAAATAACCCTTAAATTAATATAATTATGGAAGTTAATATTTTAGCATTTATTGCTACGGCTTTGTTTATTTTAATTCCTACTGCTTTTTTGCTTATTCTTTATGTACAAACAGCTAGTCAAAATAGTTAAATTATTTTCATTGACATTTTTTTGCTATTTGTTAAAAGAAGAAAAAAATAGATATAAATTCCTATTTTTTTCTTCTTTTTTTTTTTTTATTACTATTACAAATATTAAATTCAGAAAGAAAAAAAATGAATCATATGGAGATAGGACCTAGTACAATACTAGGCGTGGGATTAATCATAGTAGGTATAATTTTATATGCCCTTAAAATAAGGGAACCTTATGTTTCTAGAGGTGTGATTTTAAATGTACATAAAAATTTTTTTCAACATATTTAAAAAATCTAATTAATATGAAACTTGAATATTTTTCAAAAAAAAATGAAAAAACTTCAAAATGAAGTTTAAAGAAATCTATGGTTAACATATTTCAACATTTTTATGTTGTTTCGAAAATAAACTTTTGAAAAAATATAATTTTTGTTAAATTTTGTTTTCTCTAGAAAAGGAAAAAAGAAAAATAACAACGAAATTTAAAATGAACCTAAAGAATTTTTTTTTAAACAGTACAAAAAATAGAATTTTTAATAATTAATATATTTAATATTTTTTATTACTAAAAAAGACAATCCAAAAAAAAAAAAATGACTTGGATTAAAAAAAAAAATAATGTTTAATAGTTTTTTTTTAAGCCATACAGAATTGAAAATATCATATATGGTTTTTAAGGGGGGAAAAAGTTATTATAAAATCTAAAACCTATCCTAATATTATGATTTTTTTTTCTCATCCATTGGATTATTATGTGGCGGAATTCTTTTTTTTCAAGGTTGGCGCTTAGACCCTATTCTTTTGTTATCTCAAATTTTATTAAGTGGAACAACTATTTTTTTTATTATAGAAAGTCTTTATTTAAGAAAAAATATAAATTCGATAAAAAATAAAAAAAAATATATAAACTTAAACAAAAAAAATATATATAAATATATTTATGAAAATTTAAAAATAAAAAAATGGGATGAATTAAAATACACAAAACATATTTTTTATATAAAAAAAAAGCATTGAATTTTTTAAATTCAATGCTTTTTTTAAAAAAATTTATATTTATAAACCACTTCGTCCCCATACAACAAGTGAAAGAGAAAAAGTAAAAATAACCATTAAAGCAGCCCAAGCTATATTAATAATATCCATTGAAAAATCCTTTCTTTTTTTGATAAACTAAAAAAATATATGTATGTCTGAAATATAAATATACATATCTTGTTGTATATAGAATATATGTATCTATCTATATATATATAAATAGATACATATACTAAAAATTTTTAAAAATTTTTTTGCTAATTCAAAAATTAACTTGCTTTTTTTTTTTTATTGTCTTAATATTATATTGGGTTGTCTATAATATAAAAAGTTTAAAACCATTTTAAATGTATCAGGCTATAATATATAGAACAGTACAATTTGTTTTTTCAAACGACATAATAGACAATCCATTTTATATTTTGTTAGTAAAGCGACACCCAGATTTGAACTGGGGATAAAGGATTTGCAGTCCTCTGCCTTACCACTTGGCCATGTCGCCAACTTTATTTGTATTAATCCTAATATACAATGTATTATTTTAATTTTCAAGACATATTTTATATTTTTTGTGACAAAAAAATTTGAAATTTTATTAAATAATTAATATAATAATAATTAATAAAATATACTCCAATAACAATTTAGAGGAAAATATGGAGATTTTTGTACTCCCTGAATTTGGTAAAATACAATTCGAAGGATTTAATCGTTTTATAAATCAAGTTTTGAGTGAAGAACTTAGTCATTTTCCAATAATTGAGGATATAGATCAAGAATTCGAGTTTCAAATATTTGGTGAACAATATAAATTAGCAGAACCATTATTAAAAGAAAGAGATGCTGTCTATCAATCTATTACATATTCATCCGACATTTATGTACCAGCTCAATTAAAAAAAAAAAAAGGAAAAATACAAAAACAAATAGTCTTTCTTGGAAGTATTCCTTTAATGAATTCGCAAGGCACCTTTGTTGTTAATGGAGTAGCTAGAGTTATCATCAATCAAATTTTACGAAGCCCTGGAATTTATTATAATTCAGAAATAGATCATAATGGAATTCCAATTTATACTGGAACATTAATTTCAAATTGGGGAGGAAGACTTAAATTAGAAATTGATGGAAAAACAAGAATATGGGCACGTATAAGTAAAAAACGAAAAGTTTCTATTTTAGTTCTATTATTAGCTATGGGTTTAAATTTAGAAAACATTTTAAATAGTATTTATTATCCTAAAATTTTTTTAGAGTCAATAAAAAAAAAAACAAAAAAAGACTATCCGAATTCAACAGAAGATGCTATAGTGGAGCTTTATAAAAATTTATATTGTATAGGTGGAGATCTTTTTTTTTCTGAATCTATACGAAAAGAATTACAAAAAAAATTTTTTCAACAACGTTGCGAATTAGGAAAAATTGGAAGATTTAATTTAAATAAAAAATTGAATCTTAATGTACCTGAAAACGAAATTTTTTTATTACCACAAGATATTTTGGCGGCTGTGGATTATTTAATAAAATTAAAATTTGGAATAGGTACAATTGACGATATCGATCATTTAAAAAATCGACGTATTTGTTCTGTAGCAGATTTGTTACAAGATCAGTTAAAATTAGCATTAAATCGTTTAGAAAATTCAATTCGACAAATTTTACGAGGAGCCACAAAAAGAAAAAGGTTACCAACTCCAAAAAGTTTAGTAACTTCAACTCCATTAATAATGACTTTTAAAGAATTTTTTGGCTCACATCCATTATCTCAATTTTTAGATCAAACAAATCCATTAACTGAAATCGTACACAAACGAAGATTAAGTTCTTTAGGACCTGGAGGATTAACAAGACGAACTGCAAGTTTTCAAGTACGTGATATTCACCCTAGTCATTATGGAAGAATTTGTCCTATAGAAACATCTGAAGGAATGAATGCTGGACTTATAGCGTCATTAGCTCTTCATGCAAAAATAAGTATTTTAGGTTGTTTAGAAAGTCCATTTTATCAAATATCTAAAGTCTCTGAATTAGAGAAAATTATCAACTTATCCGCTGCTGAAGATGAATATTATCGAATAGCTACTGGAAACTGTTTAGCATTAGATCAAAACAGTCAAGAAGAACAAATAACTCCAGCTCGTTATCGACAAGATTTTGTTGCTATTGCGTGGGAACAAATTCACCTTCGAAGTATTTTTCCTTTACAATATTTTTCTGTTGGAGCATCTCTTATTCCTTTTCTTGAACATAATGATGCAAATAGAGCTTTGATGGGCTCAAATATGCAACGTCAAGCAGTTCCACTTTTAAAACCTGAAAAGTGTATTGTAGGAACAGGAATAGAAAGTCAAACGGCCTTAGATTCTGGAAGTGTGACTGTTTCATTACATGGAGGAAAAATAGAATATATTGATGGTAATAAAATAACTTTATCTTTAAAAAAAAAAAAAATTGATAAAAATTTAATAATATATCAACGTTCTAATAATAGTACATGTATACATCAAAAAGCTCAAATACGAAAACGAAAATATATAAAAAAAGGACAAATTTTAGCGGATGGAGCTGCTACTTCAAATGGAGAATTAGCTTTAGGAAAGAATATTTTAGTAGCTTATATGCCTTGGGAAGGTTACAATTTTGAAGACGCAATTTTAATTAATGAACGTCTAATTTATGAAGATATTTATACGTCAATTCATATTGAAAGATATGAAATTGAAGCACGTGTAACAAGTCAAGGCCCTGAAAAATTTACTAAAGAAATACCTCATTTAGATGATTATTTACTTCGCCATTTAGATAAAAATGGCATTGTATTATTAGGTTCATGGGTTGAAACAGGAGATGTTTTAGTGGGAAAATTAACACCTCAAGAAACAGAAGAAACTTTACGTGCTCCAGAAGGAAAATTATTACAAGCTATTTTTGGGATTCAAGTAGCAAATTCAAAAGAAACTTGTCTTAAAGTACCTCCCGGAGGGAAAGGCCGAGTTATTGATATTCAATTCATTTCTGAAGAAGACACTTCTACTAATGCAGCAGAAATTATTCATATTTATATTTTACAAAAACGCAAAATTCAAATAGGTGATAAAGTTGCTGGAAGACATGGGAATAAAGGGATTATTTCTAAAATATTACCAAGACAAGATATGCCTTTTTTACAAGATGGAACACCTATAGATATGATATTAAGTCCATTAGGTGTACCTTCAAGAATGAATGTAGGACAAATTTTTGAATGTTTATTAGGATTAGCAGGAAGTTTTCTTCACAAAAATTATAGAATAATTCCTTTTGACGAACAATATGAAAGAGAAGCCTCAAGAAAATTAGTTTTTTCTGAACTTTATAAAGCAAGTAAAAAAACGACAAATCCATGGTTATTCGAAGTAGATAATCCTGGCAAAAGTCGTTTAATTGATGGAAGAACTGGGGAACTTTTTGAACAACCTATTACTATAGGAAAAGCTTATATGTTAAAATTAATTCATCAAGTGGATGATAAAATACATGCCCGTTCTAGTGGCCCTTATGCATTAGTTACACAACAACCACTTCGAGGAAGATCTAGAAGAGGAGGTCAAAGAGTTGGTGAAATGGAAGTGTGGGCTTTAGAAGGTTTTGGTGTAGCTTATATTTTACAAGAGATGCTAACTATAAAATCTGATCATATTCGAGCTCGTTATGAGGTTCTTGGCGCTATTGTTACTGGAGAACCTATTCCTAAACCAAATACTGCGCCAGAATCTTTTAAATTACTTGTAAGGGAATTACGATCTTTAACTTTAGAAATTAATCATGGAATTTTATGTGAAAAAGATTTGAAATTAAAATTAAAAGAAATTTAAAATTGAAGATTAATTTAAAAATTTTATCCTATGACTTATCAAAAAAAACATCAGTATCTTCGAATTGAATTAGCTTCACCTGAACAAATTCGTACTTGGGCAGAAAGAGTATTACCTAATGGTGAAATTGTGGGTCAAGTAACAAAACCTTACACATTACATTACAAAACACATAAACCTGAAAAAGATGGTTTATTTTGCGAGAAAATTTTTGGACCAATTAAAAGCGGAGTTTGTGCGTGTGGAAAATATCAAGGTACTGAAAATAAAAAAGAAAATATTCAGTTTTGTGAACAATGTGGAGTAGAATTTACTGAATCTCGAATTCGAAGATACCGAATGGGATATATTAAATTAGCATGTTCTGTAACTCATGTTTGGTATTTAAAACGGCTTCCTAGTTATATTGCTAATCTTTTAGCTAAACCTCTTAAAGAATTAGAAAGTCTAGTTTATTGCGATGTGTGACTTGATTCTATTTATTTTGATTTTAACAGAAAAAAAAGCTGTTATTTTAACTTATTTTTAGTAAAATACCTCAAAATTTGACATTACTTATAATCAAAATATGAAATGAAGCTCAAAAAAAAAAAACAATTATTATCTAGTTTTTATATTTGTTTAGAGGATTTCATCTAGGGTTATATCAAAAAATTATTTGCTATTTAGATTTTGTAAAAAAAAAAGAATGAAAAATTTTCTATTTTTTGAATGGCAAATTAAAAGTAAATTCATCGCAAATATACTAAAAAAAAAAGCCATCGAAACAGAGCAAAAACCTAATGGATGCTAAAATCAAAATAGAGACAAGAAAAACCTTTATTAAATAATAATAAATATATATATCTATATATACATAAACAATAATTTTTAAAGGAATGAGACAACTCAATAATAAAAAAATTTATTTAAACATGACTTGAGTCCTGAGTAGGAATTTGAAAGTTAAAAATATTAATTATTAATAGAAAAAGAAAAAATTTTTAACTTTCAATTATCACTATTTGAGCCGGATGACGGAAAACTTTCATGTCCGGTTCTCAGGGGGGGAATTCTAAAAATAACCTATCCCAATCTGTTTCTTGCTAGACCTATAACTAAAAAACCCACTTTATTAAAATTACAAGGTTTATTTAAATATGAAGATCAATCTTGGAAAGATATATTTCCTCGATTTTTTTCTCCTAGAGGATTTGAAGTTTTTCAAAATAGGGAAATAGCTACTGGAGGGGATGCGATTCAAAAACAATTAATGAATTTAAATTTACAAAATGTAATAAATCGCGCCTATTTGGAATGGAAAGAGTTTTCTGAACAAAAATCAACAGGAAATGAATGGGAAGATAGGAAAATTCAACGACGAAAAGATCTTTTAGTCAGACGTATAAAACTAGCTAAGTATTTTATTCAAACGGAGATAAACCCAGAATGGATGATTTTATCACTGTTACCAGTACTTCCTCCAGAATTACGTCCAATGATCGAGTTAGGAGAAGGTGAATTAATAACATCAGATTTAAATGAACTTTATAGAAGAGTTATTTATCGAAATAATACTCTTCTTGATTTTTTAGCACGAAGTGGTTCTACTCCAGGAGGTTTAGTTGTTTGTCAAAAACGATTAGTTCAAGAAGCTGTTGATGCACTTATTGATAATGGTATTCGAGGACAACCTATGAAAGATAGTCATAATAGACCTTACAAATCTTTTTCTGATTTAATAGAAGGAAAAGAAGGAAGATTTCGTGAAAATCTACTAGGAAAAAGAGTTGATTATTCAGGTAGATCTGTTATTGTAGTTGGTCCTTTTCTACCATTACATCAATGTGGTTTACCTAAAGAGATGGCAATAGAACTTTTTCAAGCATTTGTTATTCGTGGACTTATTGGAGGAAATTTCGCACCCAATCTAAGGGCAGCCAAAACTATGATTCAAAATAAACAATCAATTATTTGGAAAGTACTTGAAGAAATTATTCAAGGACATCCTATTTTGTTAAATAGAGCACCGACATTACATAGATTAGGAATACAAGCATTTCAACCAATTTTAGTAACTGGAAAAGCTATTCATTTACATCCTTTAGTTTGTGGTGGTTTTAATGCTGATTTTGACGGAGATCAAATGGCTGTTCACATACCTTTATCTTTAGAAGCTCAAGCTGAAGCTCGTTTACTTATGCTTTCTCATAAAAATTTATTATCTCCGGCAACAGGAGAACCAATTTCTGTACCGAGTCAAGATATGCTTCTTGGACTATATATGTTAACAATTGAGAATAATCAAGGTATATATGGAAATAAATACCATCCATCTAAAAAATATAAAAAAAAAAGTTTGTTTTCTCAAATACCTTATTTTTCTAGTTATGATAATGTTTTTCGAGCTGTTCAACAAAAACAGATTAACTTACACAGCTTATTATGGCTTCGATGGCAAATTAATTTACGAATAATAACTTTACTAAGTAGAGAAGGACCTATTGAAATTCAATATAAACCCTTTGGAAATCATTTTCTAATTTATGAACATTACCAACTTAGAAAAAAGAAAAATTATGAAATAATTAGTACTTATATTTGTACAACAGCAGGACGTATTCTTTTTAATCAACAAATTGAAGAAGCTATACAAGGTACATATAAAGCATCTGTAAAACAAAAAACATTTATGCAAAAAATTGATAAAAAAAAAAATCTTTTTTTTTCTAAAAAAAATAGATAAAAAAAGGAGCCAGTATTTTCAATGGCTTAAATTCATTGTTGAGTTATGTTTATAAAACACGAGGTTTTTTCTTATGGCAGAACCAGTAAATTTGATATTTTATAATAAAGTTATGGATAGAACTGCCATAAAACAACTTATAAGCAGATTAATAGCACATTTTGGAATTACATATACAACACATATTTTAGATCAATTAAAAACATTAGGATTTCAACAAGCTACTTTTGGAGCTATTTCATTAGGTATTGATGATCTTTTAACAGCACCTTCAAAAGCTTGGCTTATTGAAGATGCAGAACAATATAGTAATCTTTCGGAAAAATATCATAATTATGGAAGTTTACATGCAGTAGAAAAGTTACGTCAACTTATAGAAACATGGTATGCTACAAGTGAATATTTAAAGCAAGAAATGAATCCAAATTTTAGAATGACAGATCCTTTAAATCCAGTTCATATGATGTCTTTTTCAGGAGCTCGAGGCAGTACCTCTCAAGTTCATCAATTAGTAGGTATGAGAGGATTAATGTCAGATCCGCAAGGTCAAATTATTGATTTACCAATTCAAAGTAATTTTCGAGAGGGGTTGTCTTTAACAGAATATATAATTTCTTGTTATGGAGCTCGTAAAGGAGTTGTAGATACTGCTGTACGGACATCTGATGCAGGATATTTAACGCGAAGACTTGTTGAAGTAGTTCAACATATTGTTGTTCGAAAAATCGATTGTGGTACCCTTTATGGTATAAATTTCAGTAATTTATCGGAAAAAAAAAATAATTTTCAACAAAAATTAATTGGTCGTGTAGTTGCTGAAAATATATATGTAAATAATAGATGTATTATTCCACGGAATCAAGACATTAGTGCGGTTCTAGCAAGTAAATTAATAACGTTAAAAACACAACAAATCTGTATACGATCACCTCTAAAGTGTAAAAGTATGATTTGGATTTGTCAATTATGTTATGGTTGGAGCCTTAGCCATGGAAATTTAATTGAAATGGGGGAAGCTGTTGGGATTATTGCAGGTCAATCCATAGGAGAACCTGGAACTCAATTAACTTTACGAACATTTCATACTGGCGGAGTATTTACAGGAGATATTGCAGAACACGTACGAACGCCTTTTAATGGAATTATTCAATTTAATGAAAATTTTGTATATCCAACACGAACAAGACATGGACATCCTGCTTGGATGTGTCACACTAATTTATTTTTAATAATTAAGAGTAAAAATAAAATACATAATTTAATTATTCCACCAAAAAGTTTATTATTAGTTCAAAATAATCAGTATGTTGAATCAAAACAAGTTATTGCAGAAATTCGTGCAAAAACTTCACCTTTTAAAGAAAAAGTTCAAAAATATATTTACTCTAATTTAGAAGGTGAAATGCATTGGAGTACAAAAGTTCGTCATGCTTCTGAATATATACATAGTAATATTCACCTTATACTTAAAACTTCTCATATATGGGTGCTATCAGGAAAATTAAATAATAAAAAAAATGATTTATCTGTTTTTTTTTATAAAAATCAAGATAAAATTGATTTTCAAACTGCTCTTACAAAAGAAAAATCAATTTTTTCTTTTGTAAAAAGTACAAATGATTTAAACTGTCTTATGTTTCATTTTTTTCTTTTCAAAAAAAACAAAATTTTTATAAGATTTAAATTAATTAATAATATATTAAATTACATTAATAATTATAAAAACGATAATTTCATTTTACAAGAATATAGTATAAAAAAAAAAAATAACAATTTGTTTTTTTTGAAAGAAAAAACACAAAATTGTTCCTTTTTTCTTAAAATACCAAAACATGGAATTTTGAAAAATAATGATATTTTTGCTGTTTTTAATGACCCTAAATATATTTTAAAAAAATCAGGAATTTTAAAATATGGAAATATTAGAGTTGATTTAATTAATCAAAATACTCATTTTGAAGATCTAAAAACAAAATTATTTAGACCAAGATATACAATTATTAAAGAAGGCAATTTTTTTTTGATTCCTGAAGAAATACATGTCTTAACGCAATCTTTTTCTTCTATTTTGATAAAAAATAATAAATTTATTCAAACAGGTACACCTATTACTTTGAATCTTAATAGCAATATTAGTGGATTAGTCAAATTAAAAAAAAAAGGAAATAATAATTATGAAATTAAAATATTACCTGGAACTATATATTATCCAAATGAAACATATAAAATTTCAAAACAAATAAGTATTTTAATACCACCAGGAAAAAAACTTTTTAATGAGTTTGATTACAAAAATTGGACATATCTTCAATGGATTATGCCTTCAAAAGAAAAGCCGTTTGTTTTAATACGACCGGCTATTGAATATAAAATATCAAACAAATTCAAAAAATCAATTCTTTTGAATTTATTCAAAAAAAACAAAAATTTAGAGATTAAAACTATAAATTATCTTCTTTACGAAGATGATGAGCAAATTCAAGTACTAAATGAAAAAAATATTCAATTAGTTCAAACTTGTTTAATAGTATATTGGAATAAAAAACACTTTTTTAAAAAAGCTAATGTTTCATTTTTAAAAATTAAAACAAAAAATAATTTTAGAAATTTTCTTCAAATAAATTTAATAGAGTATTCTATTTTAGAAAAAACAAAAGAAAAAAATTTTTCAAATAATGTTTTAAAAAAAAATTGTTATGATAATTTTTGTTTAATTTCAAAAACTCAATTCAAAAATAAACAACAAGGTATTATTCGAATTTTACCTAATAAAAATAATCAAATTCAATCTTTTATTCTTTTATCGCCATCAGATTTAATTAAAACATTTAAATTTAATAAATCAACAAAAACGATTTCAACAAAACTAAATACTACTATTTCTCATACTCCCTTTTTTGAATTTGAAAAATCGTCAAACAATTTAAAATTGAATAAAAAAAAACGATCAACTTTCATAAAAAAAAATTCTTCTATAGGACTTCTTTTATTTGAAAAATTAGGATTTTTAGGTAATTTCCATAATATTGTTACAAATTCTATTAATTTGATTTATTTGATTAATTACACTAAATTAATAGCAAAAAAATATTCTATTATTAATCAATTTCAACAGACTTCTCAAAATCCAAAGTGGTTTTTGATAGATGAGTCTAAAAATATTAATAAATTGATTTTAGGAAAAAATATAAATTATAATTTATTTAATTGGTGTTTTCCTTTCTTTTGTTTATTAAAAAAAAGAATTCATTCTCAAATTATAAGGCTGGGACAATTGTTTTTTAAAAATTTTGTAATATCGAAATATAAAAAAAACTTTCCACCTGGACAAATCATAAGTATAAATACTAACTATTTTATTATTAGATTAGCTAAACCTTTTTTGGCCACTGGGGGAGCTACTATTCATAATAATTATGGTGAATTTATTAAAGAGGGAGATACTTTAATAACACTTATATATGAAAGGTTAAAATCTGGCGATATAATTCAAGGTCTTCCTAAAGTTGAACAATTATTAGAAGCACGTCCAATAAATTCAGTTTCTATTAATTTAGAAAATGGTTTTGAAGATTGGAATACGGATATGACTAAATTTATTGGTAATCTTTGGGGCTTTTTTTTAAGTACAAAAATTAGTATGGAACAAGGACAAATAAATTTAGTTGACCAAATTCAAAGAGTATATCAGTCCCAAGGAGTACAAATATCAAATAAACATATAGAAATAATTGTGCGTCAAATGACTTCTAAGGTAGTTACTTTAGAAGATGGAATGAGTAATGTTTTTTTACCTGGAGAACTTATTGAATTTTTAAGATTAAAACGAATGAATCGTGCTTTAGAAGAAGCAGTTCCTTATAAACCTATATTATTAGGAATAACTAAAGCTTCTTTAAATACTAGAAGTTTTATTTCTGAAGCTAGTTTTCAAGAAACTACGCGAGTTTTAGCAAAAGCTGCTTTAAAAGGTCGAATTGATTGGTTAAAAGGTTTAAAAGAAAATGTTATTCTTGGTGGAATAGTTCCTGCTGGAACAGGATCACAAGAAGTTATTTGGCAAATTACTTTAGAAAAAAAAAAAGAAATATATTTAAAAAAACAAAAAAAAGAATTTTTTACTAAAAAACTAGAAAATTTGTTTTTATATAAAAACAAATTTTCTAGTTTTCCTACTACAGGAATGATTCATAATATATTAAAAGAATCAATTTCTCAAAATAATATTAACAAAAATAATTTTTCCATTTAAAAAAAAATTGAAATAATTTATTAAATTATTTATAGTTAAAATCTATTTAACATATACCTTTATTATTAAAATAAAAATGAAACAAAAATCTTGGAATATTCATTTAGAAGAAATGATGGAAGCAGGTGTTCATTTTGGTCATCAAGCTCGGAAATGGAATCCAAAAATGGCACCTTATATTTTTACAGAAAGAAAAGGGATTCATATTATAAATCTTACTCAAACTGCTCGATTTTTATCTGAAGCTTGTGATTTAGTCGCAAATGCGTCAAGTAAAGGAAAACAATTTTTAATAGTAGGAACAAAATATCAAGCAGCTGATTTAATTGAGTCATCTGCTTTAAAAGCTAGATGTCATTATGTAAATCAAAAATGGCTTGGAGGTATGTTAACTAATTGGTCAACTATAGAAACCCGTCTTCAAAAATTTCAAGATTTAGAAAATAAAAAAAAAACAGGAACACTAAATCAATTACCTAAAAAAGAAGCAGCAAATTTAAAAAGACAGTTAGATCATTTGCAAAAGTATCTAGGTGGTATTAAATATATGACAAGTTTACCTGATATTGTTATTATTATTGATCAACAAAAAGAATTTACAGCGATTCAAGAATGTATTACTTTAGGAATTCCTACAATTTGTTTAGTTGATACCGATTGTGACCCAGATATGACTGACATACCAATTCCTGCTAATGATGATGCCAGAGCTTCAATTAGGTGGATTTTAAACAAATTAACATTAGCAATTTGTGAAGGACGTTATAATTCTATAAAAAATCAATAATAAAAAGAAACATAAAAAATCATTACTATTTTGTAATAAAAAAATAGATTAAAATAATAACAAATCTTTTTTTATTCTTATACAAAATTCTTAGATAAAAGAATTTGCTTTTAGGATTTTTTATTTTATTTTTAGTAAGGAGTAATATGCATCATACTGCAAAGATAGCAAGCACTTTGAATCATTTTTATAAAATATCAAATGTTGAAGTAGGTCAACATTTTTATTGGCAATTAGGTGATTTTCAAGTTCATGCACAAGTACTTATAACTTCATGGATTGTAATTGCAATTTTATTAACTTTGGCCATCTTGGCTACTAGAAATTTAGAAACCATTCCAATGGGTGGTCAAAATTTCGTAGAATATGTTTTAGAATTTATTCGTGATTTAACTAGAACACAAATTGGGGAAGAAGAATATCGTCCTTGGGTTCCTTTTATCGGAACTATGTTTTTATTTATTTTTGTGTCCAATTGGTCAGGAGCTCTTTTTCCTTGGCGAATTTTTGAATTACCAAATGGCGAACTTGCTGCACCAACAAATGATATTAATACTACTGTTGCGTTAGCTTTACTTACATCTGTAGCATATTTTTATGCAGGTCTTCATAAAAAAGGCTTAAGTTATTTTGGCAAATATATTCAACCAACACCAGTACTTTTACCAATAAATATTTTAGAAGATTTTACTAAACCTTTATCATTAAGTTTTCGACTTTTTGGTAATATTTTAGCTGATGAATTAGTTGTTGCTGTTCTTATTTCTTTAGTACCTTTAGTGATTCCTATACCTATGATGTTTTTAGGACTATTTACTAGTGCTATTCAAGCTTTAATTTTTGCTACACTTGCAGCAGCTTATATAGGAGAATCTATGGAAGGTCATCATTAATAATTTTTTTATAAATGAAAACAATTATCAAAAAAACTTATATAATATCATTGTTTTCATTTCATTTTGAATTTTATAATATAGAGTTAAATATTTCAAATAAATATATATTTTTGTTCTATTTAATATTTTTATAAATATTTATTTACTAACAATAACAAAAATTTTTTATTGGTATTTGTATATTTTGTGTGTCTTTTTTTTTTTAAGTTTCTTATTCGATTTTTAATCAAAAATTTAGTGATACTATCACTTTTCAAAAGAGACACTTTGAGTTATTAAATGCTTTAACTAAAATATTTTAATAAAAATTTTAGTAAGCAACGAAATAGATTTTTAATAAAATTTTTTTTGCAAATTTAGTTAAAGGAGATTATCATGAACCCCTTGATTTCTGCTGCTTCTGTTATTGCTGCTGGATTAGCTGTAGGCCTAGCTTCGATTGGACCTGGAATTGGTCAAGGCACTGCAGCAGGTCAAGCTGTAGAAGGTATTGCAAGACAACCTGAAGCGGAAGGTAAAATTCGAGGTACTTTACTTCTAAGTTTAGCTTTTATGGAAGCTTTAACTATTTATGGATTAGTTGTAGCTTTAGCACTTTTATTTGCAAATCCTTTTGTTTAATTTGAAATTATTAGTTCAAAAGATTCAATAATTGAATATATTATTCATTTTGATTTCCTTTTTAAAAGGAAATCAAAATGAATAATATATTCAATTCTGTTTTGGTTTTTTTATAATGAAAATTCAAAACAGAAAAATTCTTTTAATTCAAGTTTTTACAAAAAAGTGTTGAGTAAACAAAAAACTCCACAAAATTCAATAACATAATAATGAAAAAAAAGAGGACAGTATGGAAAATGGATCTAATTTTGTTATTTCCTCACAATTTTGGACTTTAGCTGGAAATTTTGGACTAAATACAAATTTGTTAGAAACAAATTTAATAAATTTAGGTGTAGTAATTGGTTTGTTAGTTTATTTTGGAAAGGGAGTGTGTGCGGGTTGAATATTTAAATACAAATTTGGAATTTTCCAATAATACTTAGAGAAAAAAGTATATAATCCCAACGAATAACTTTGACTTAAGAAGATCAAAAGAACAATAGCATTTCGGAAAATCAAGAATCAAAAAATGATAAGGGAAAATAAAAAAAATGGTTAAAGCTAAACTGCTTGAAGTCTAAGCACAATTGGGATTTTCTTTATCCCACTATGAACAAAAAAAGCATGGTTGAAGATTTTTTTGATATATAACACTCATATCAATTAAAATTATAAAATTGAATAATATTATTTATTTCATTTTGAGAATCTTCTTTTAAATTTTAAAATTTTTTAAGTGCTAAATTGACGACCTATTTATAATTTGTAATTTACAAAAAACAATCTTGCTGACAATTTTCAATATTTTTGTCAAAAGAATCATCAACAATTATTTTACGTAAAAAAAACGAAAATAAATAAAGAAGATAAGCTCAGTTAAAACTAATAAAAATTTTATTGATAAAAAACTGAACAAGAAAGCCGGATGAATTGAAAAATTCATGTTCGGTTTGGGAAGAGATTATAAATTAATCTATAAATAATCTACTTTCATTGAGTAATTTATTAAATAATCGTAAACAGACTATTTTGAATACTATTCAAGATGCAGAAGAAAGATATAAAGAAGCTACTGATAAGCTTAATCAAGCTCGAACTCGTTTGCAACAAGCAAAACTAAAAGCAGATGATATTCGAATAAATGGTTTATCCCAAATGGAAAAAGAAAAACAAGATTTAATTAATGCAGCTGACGAAGATTCTAAACGATTAGAAGATTCTAAAAACGCGACAATTCGTTTTGAAAAAAAAAGAGCTATTGAACAAGTTCGACAACAAGTTTCTCGTTTGGCATTAGAACGAGCTTTAGAAACGTTAAAAAGCCGTTTAAATAATGAATTACATTTACGTATGATTGATTATCATATTGGCCTACTTAGAGCCATGGAAAGTACAATTGAGTAACTTTTATCAGTTTTATTTTTTTTTTATTAATTAAAAAAGCTAATGGTAAATATTAGACCTGATGAAATTAGCAGTATTATTCGTAAACAAATTGCAGAATATAATCAAGACCTTAAAGTTGTAAATATTGGAACGGTACTTCAAGTAGGAGATGGTATTGCACGTATTTATGGTCTTGATAAAGTTATGGCAGGTGAATTAGTTGAATTTCAAGATGGTACAGTAGGAATTGCTTTAAATTTAGAATCAGACAATGTTGGTGCTGTTTTAATGGGTGATGGATTAACTATACAAGAAGGTAGTTCGGTAACAGCAACAGGTAAAATAGCTCAAATACCTGTTAGTGATGCTTATTTAGGTCGTGTTGTAAATGCATTAGCTCAACCTATTGATGGAAAAGGACAAATACCGGCCTCTGAATTTAGACTAATTGAATCTCCAGCTCCAGGTATTATATCGAGACGTTCTGTTTATGAACCTATGCAAACAGGACTTATTGCTATTGATTCTATGATTCCGATCGGACGTGGTCAACGAGAATTAATTATTGGAGATCGACAAACAGGAAAAACAGCTGTAGCTATTGATACTATTCTAAATCAAAAAGGTCAAAATGTAAGATGTGTTTATGTAGCTATTGGTCAAAAAGCTTCTTCTGTTGCTCAAGTAGTTAATACTTTGGAAGAACGTGGTGCATTAGACTATACAATTGTAGTTGCTGAAACTGCCAATTCTCCAGCTACATTACAATATCTTGCTCCTTATACCGGAGCTGCTTTAGCAGAATACTTTATGTATCGTAAGCAACATACTCTTATTATTTATGATGATCTTTCTAAACAAGCTCAAGCTTATAGACAAATGTCTCTTTTATTAAAAAGACCGCCAGGTCGAGAAGCTTATCCTGGTGATGTTTTTTACTTGCATTCACGTCTTTTAGAAAGAGCAGCTAAATTAAGTTCTAATTTAGGGGAAGGAAGTATGACTGCTTTACCTATTGTTGAAACCCAAGCTGGCGATGTTTCCGCTTATATTCCAACAAATGTTATTTCTATTACAGACGGACAAATCTTTTTATCAGCTGACTTATTTAACGCAGGAATTCGCCCAGCAATCAATGTAGGTATTTCTGTATCAAGAGTGGGTTCTGCTGCACAAATTAAAGCTATGAAACAAGTAGCTGGTAAATTAAAATTAGAATTAGCTCAATTTGCAGAATTAGAAGCGTTTGCTCAATTTGCTTCTGATCTTGATAAGGCTACTCAAAATCAATTAGCAAGAGGTCAAAGATTACGTGAATTACTTAAACAATCTCAATCTGCACCTCTTAGTGTAGAAGAACAAATTGCTACGATTTATACTGGTGTTAATGGTTATTTAGATATATTAGAAACAGGAAATGTTAAAAAGTTTTTGATTCAATTACGCGAATATTTAGTAACTAATAAACCACAATTTGCGGAAATTATTCGTTCTACTAAAGTTTTTACAGAACAGGCGGAAAATCTTTTAAAAGAAGCTATTGCAGAACATATTGAACTTTTCTTAATTCAAGAAGAAAAATAAAAAATAACTAACCAAGTTTCAATTTAAACTAAAATTATTTGTTTATTTATTTTATTAAATTACGTCCAATAGGATTCGAACCTATACTGGAGGTTTAGAAAACCTCTGTCCTATCCTTTAGACGATGGACGCTTAAAAAAAAAGCGGGTAGCGGGAATCGAACCCGCATCATTAGCTTGGAAGGCTAAGGGTTATAGTCGACACTTTTTTATCAAATGTCTCTAATTCAAAACCGAACGTGAATGTTTTCTTTCATTCGGCTCCTTTATAAAAATTTGGAAGTAATAAAAAAACCATATGGTTTTTGCATTACTTCCAAATTTTTATAACATCTATGTCAGCTGTTTTTCTTACATTTAAATGCAAAAATACTTTATTAGATGATCCTTTTAGAAAGACAAAAAAAATATATTACAATTTTAAAAATAAAAGCTTTCTAATTACTTCGTTCTTTATTTCTATTTATTTTTAATCTTTAGGAAAATTTTTTTCACCAAGTTATTTTTTTGAATCTTAATAACTTTAGCAAATTAAAGTTATTGAAAGACTAACTATTCTCGCATCAAAAATTATCATCGAAGATTTAGTTATGATGAAAAAATTTGTTTTTGACTTCTATCCATAGATTTTTAGCAAATCAAAAAAATTTTAAATATTCCGCTTTTTTTTTATTAAAAAGAAAAAAAAGGAATAATGCTTTTATTAATATTTTATTAAAATGAATAAAAAAATCTATTAAAAAATAAAGTTAACAAAAAAAGTAAATAATGATCCTTTAACTTTTTTTTAACGAATCACACTTTTACCACTAAACTATACCCGCTATATAACTATTATATCGTATATATATATATAGGATAGGATATTTTTTTTATTATTTCATTCCATCCCCGGAATGATGTTTTTTGTACAATCCTTTACCGGAGATGGAAAATAGACAAAAATTATAAATTCCCTTTACGAGCAGCTAATAAAGCAATAACTAATGGCCCTGATGCAACTATTAAAGCCAGAACAGTAAGCTGTGCAATAACTTCTAAATTCATTCTGGTTTAACCTCTCTTTTTTTACAATTCAAAATGTTTTAAAAAAAGCTTTTTGATTAATTTTAATAAAAAAATCTATAGCGATAATAAACTGAGATCAGTACAATAATAACAAGAATAATAACAAGATAATATTTTTTGTTAAATAAAAATATATTAATAAAAAAATATAGATAATTTTTAATTAATTGCTAATTATATTATATATATTTTTTTTCTTTTTTGATGATTTAAGGAGATAGATAATGACCTCGATTTCAGATAGTCAAATTATTGTAATTCTTTTAAGTGTATTTATAGCTAGTATTTTAGCTTTAAGATTAGGAAAAGAATTATATCAATAAATTAAATTATTCAAAAACTCAATAAAATAAAAAACCTAACCAGTTCTTTCATATTGGCTAGGTTTTTTATTTTATTAATAAAAATAGTTTTATTAAATCTAATCAAAATGTGTACATTATTTTCAGATTTAATTTCATAGATAATATATATATAATATTCATTTATATATATAGATATTATAAATAATTCAAAAAAAACAAATGATTTAAATAAAGATTGAAATCAATATTTTTTTTATAGTATAATAATATATGTTATAAAATATATATAAACATAGATATATCTATCTATAGATATAAATCACATATTATATATATATATATATATATATATATATATACATATATATATAAATAGATAGATCATATATTATTTTTGTATACTTTTTTTTTTAAACATGATATTTGGAGAGATGGCCGAGTGGACGAAAGCGGCGGATTGCTAATCCGTTGTACAAGCTTTTTGTACCGAGGGTTCGAATCCCTCTCTCTCCGTTAAATTTTTTCAAATTTTTTATTCTTTACGTCCAGGATTACGTCCTGGATCATTAGATAAAAATCCAAAAACAAAAAGAGAAACAAAAAAGATAACCACTGTATAAACAAACAGCTTAAGAGTAAGCATGATATAATCTCCAGGATCATTATTAGGAATAAAATAGAATAAAATTTAATAAAAAAAAAATTGAAACTCTTGTTAATTTTATTATTTAAGTTAAAGTAATTTTTAAAATTATTAAAATTAATTACTTTATTATTTTTCTTATATCTTAAATAAATAAATAAGTTCAATAAACTTTTTTTTTTCAGAAATAACAAAAAACTTCTACAATTTCAAATTAAAATGAAATTTAAATCTATAAAGGGGATGGTTTTATATATATTTTAAACACCCGCTTTATAGATTTAAATTATCAAAAAATACAAAATTATGATTTATCGAAAACTTACAGAAGCTTGCCACACAAAAGCTAAAAGAAAAAAGAATAACGGTATAATTGGCATTACATCTACAATTGGATCAAAAATTGCATAAGCTTCAGGCAATTTAGCAAAAGTGATACCAGTTAAATAAAACGCATTTTCTAAATAAATATTAAACATAACTAAATTTTTAGTTCTCCAATAAATATTATTACAAAAGTGAAATAGAAGATAAAAAACTTAATATAAATAGCATAAACTCTTAGGTATATCTTACTACAAGTTTTTTTACCTTTAAAGAGATTTTCATTTTTTTATTTTTAATAATATAGATTGACAAAATAAAAAAAATTATGATTTATTAAGGTAAAAGAAAATATGGGGCGTCGCCAAGTGGTAAGGCTGCAGGTTTTGGTCCTGTTATTCGGAGGTTCGAATCCTTCCGTCCCAGATTTTGTACAAATTTTTTTATTTTTTTAATTTTCTCAAAATTACTAAAAAAAATAATCTATTATATTGTATTTTTAATTTATATTATGACAATAACATAAATATGGCAAGGGATTTTTCTATGTTATAGAATATAAAAATAGAATATTGAAAGTAAAGAGATTTTAATTTATGAAATTAGCTTATTGGATGTATGCGGGTCCGGCTCATATTGGAACTCTCCGAGTAGCTAGTTCTTTTAAAAATGTACATGCGATTATGCATGCTCCTTTAGGAGATGATTATTTTAATGTTATGCGTTCTATGCTAGAACGAGAAAGAGACTTTACTCCTGTAACTGCTAGTATTGTAGATCGTCATGTATTAGCTCGTGGATCTCAAGAAAAAGTAGTCGATAATATTACTCGAAAAGATAAACAAGAAAGACCAGATTTAATTATTTTAACTCCTACTTGTACTTCTAGTATTTTACAAGAAGATTTACAAAATTTTGTCGATAGAGCTTCTATGAATTCTAATTCTGATGTGATTCTTGCAGATGTAAATCATTATCGAGTTAATGAACTTCAAGCTGCTGATCGAACATTAGAACAAGTAATACGTTATTATCTAGAGAAAGCTCGTAGACAAGGAAATTTAAATGTATCTTTAACAGATAAACCATCAGCAAATATTATTGGTATATTCACTTTAGGATTTCATAATCAACATGATTGTCGTGAATTAAAACGTTTACTAGAAGATTTAGGAATTACAATTAATCAAATAATACCTGAAGGAGGTTTTGTAGAAAATCTTCACGAATTGCCAAAAGCTTGGTTTAATTTAATACCTTATCGTGAAGTAGGGTTAATGACAGCTTTATATCTAGAAAAAGAATTCGCAATGCCATATATATCTACAACTCCTATGGGAGTTGTAGATATAGCTAATTGTATTCGACAAATAGAAAAACAACTAAATATATGGTCTCCTATTTTATTAGGAAAAAACTTTGATTTTGAACCTTATATTGACGAACAAACTAGATTTATTTCTCAAGCTGCTTGGTTTTCAAGATCTATAGATTGTCAAAATCTAACAGGAAAAAAAGCAGTTGTTTTTGGTGATGCAACACATGCTGCCTCAATTACCAAAATTCTTGCTTGTGAAATGGGAATTCGTGTTAGTTGTACTGGAACTTATTGTAAACATGACGAAGACTGGTTTAGAGAACAAGTTCAAAATTTTTGTGATGAAATCCTCATTACTGATGATCATACAGAAGTAGGTGATATGATTGCTCGTATTGAACCTTCTGCTATTTTTGGCACTCAAATGGAACGCCATATTGGTAAACGTCTTGATATTCCCTGTGGAGTAATTTCTTCACCAGTTCATATTCAAAATTTTCCTTTAGGTTATCGACCTTTTTTAGGTTATGAAGGTACTAATCAAATAGCTGATTTAGTTTATAATTCTTTTACTTTAGGAATGGAAGACCATCTTTTAGAAATTTTTGGTGGTCATGATACTAAAGAAGTTATTACTAAATCTTTATCTACGGCTACAGATTTAATTTGGAATTCTGAAAGTCAATTAGAGTTAAATAAAATACCAGGATTTGTTAGAGGAAAAATAAAACGAAACACTGAAAAATTTGCGCGACAAAATAACATTACAAAAATAACTGTTGAGGTTATGTATGCAGCTAAAGAACATTTAAGCGCATAAATATTTTGGAAACTTTCTAAGTTTCAGGAAATAATTCAATTAGAAAGTCAATTTTTTATTCTTTTTGAATAAAAAATTGACTTTCTAAATATAAAATTAAGGAGATGTTTATGAATCAGTTTTTTTGTTTTGTACAATTGTTTTTTTATTATCCGTTTTTCTTGTTTTTTATATATATTTATTTAGTTTTTTTTATTCCAAAAACAAATAATATAAATTTTTTAAATATTGTTTCGTTTTTTTTTAAATGGATAAAAATTCAAAAAAATAAAGAATTTTTTTGAATTTTAGTAAGAAATTTAATTTCATTTTTTTAGTTTCTATTTAAAATAGAATTGACAATACTAATTCATATACATATAATTGGATTGATGTTTTTTATTTTTTTCTTAATTTTTTATGAATTTTGATTTTAGGGTTGCTAACTCAATGGTAGAGTACTCGGCTTTTAAGTGCGACTTGGATTTTAACACATTTAAATGAAATATCAAACTCATTCATACTGTTGGCAAAGTTTATAAAACTACGACTACTCTTAAAAGGAAACTTTACAGAAAAAATAGCATGTCGTTTCATTTTTTTACATTTCAATTGAAATGTAATGAAAAAAATGAAAAGTCAATTAAAGTTAATGGATAAAGCTGAATTGCTTAAATCATAGGTAAAAGAAGAACCAGCTTCTGTTTCAAATTTTTGAAATATTCTCTTTATTTAAAAAGTTGTTAAAAGATTTTTAAATAGTCAATAGATGAGAAAAATTCCTATTAATTTTGTTAGATTTTTTACCAAAAATGAATCCTAAATACTTTAAAAAATGTGTTTGAAAATGACCAGTATGCTGATTAATATAAAATTTTTATTTTTTAAGTCAGGAGAACAATCAATTCAAAAAAAAAAATTGTTTAAAAGATTGCACTATGTATTTATTCTTTTATATATATATCTATTATAAAAATAATGAAATGAAAACTATTATTCAAAAAAAAAGTTGTTCGAATAAACGATTTATATATATATTGTTTTTTCAAGAAAATCTTTATGCAATTGCATATAATCGTTTTATAAATAAAGGAAATTCTAAAAATTTTTTTTTGGTTTAAATAATAATTTTAATTTTTTAAAAATAAAACGATTGATAAAAAAAATACGTCAATTTCATTTTTTCTTTATTTTTTCTAAAAAAAAGAATTTTGCAAATATAAAAGAAGTCATAGTTATTATTTTTGATTTTCTTTTTTTTTTAGAAAAAAAAAAATTTAAGACTTATCAATCTATTCATTCTGTATTTTCTTTTATGGAAAATAAAATTGATAACTCAACGAGTTTTTTAGATATTACAATACCTTATTTTTTTCATCCAGAAATTATAATTCGACTTTTTCGTCGACATATTAAAGATATTCCTTTTGTGCATTTTTTACGAATTCTTCTTTATAAAAAAAAAACTTTAATCATATTTAATAATATAGAAAATTTTCTTAATTTAAAAAAAAATCAGTTTTTTTCTTTTTTATGGAATTTTTATATTTACGAATTTGAATATCTTTTAAATGATATATGGGAAAAATTTTATAAAATTGAATCGGTAATTTTTTGGAATTTTATTGATGAAACAAACTCTATTACAAAAATCAAACATATATTAAAAACATCAAAAAAATTCATTGAAAAAAAAATTATAAAAAAAAGAAGTTCAGTTCATTATATACGATATCAAAATAATTTAATTATAACTTTCAATGACAATAATATTTTAAATTTAGAAAATTGGAAAGACTTTTTTATTCTTTTTTGGCAAAAATATTTTAATATTTGGTTTAAACCTTCTAAAATTTTAATCAAAAACTTATCTAAAAACTCATTTTTTTTTTTAGGATATATATTTCGTCTTCAAAATCAAGTTTTTAAAATTCAAATTCAAATAAAAAATTATTTTCCAAACGTAAATTTACTAAAAAAAAATTTTTGTAGTAGTATTCCAATAATATCTTTAATTAGAATTTTAACTAAAGAGAAGTTTTGTGATGTTTTAGGACGTCCACTTTGTAAATTATCTTGGACAACATTGTCAGATAACGAAATTTTTGAACGATTTGATCAAATAATTAAGAATATTTTTAGTTATTATAGTGGATGCTTTAATAAAAAATATTTATATCAATTACAATATATTTTTCGATTTTCTTGTGCTAAAACTTTAGCATGTAAGCATAAAAGTACAATACGTACTGTTTGGAAAAAATATGGTTCAAATTTCTTAACAAGTTCTATTTTTTTAAAAAAAACAAAATTAATTTCTTTAAATTTTTCGAAAACAAATCCTTACAAAAAAAATTTTTGGTATTTGAATATTATTCAAATAATGTATTTAGCACATTTATTACAAAAATTAAAATTATTAAAAGAATAAAAAACATAGAGAAAGCCGTATGCAATAAAAATTGCAAGTACGGTTTGGGAAGAGATGATTTCAATTTTCTTCATAAAATTAGTCATCTACTTCATCCGACGAGTTCCGGGTTCGAGCCCCGGGCAACCCAAAGTTTTGATTTAATGAAATTCATTGCTTTTTTTTTTAGATTATTAGCATTAGTTGACATATTCATATGTAATGTGTAATACTATAAATTAACAAGTTTAAATATTTGGGAAACTCTTAATTACTTTAAAAACCAAGTTTTACTATGACAGCTACTTTAGAAAGACGCGAAAGCGCAAGCATTTGGGGTCGCTTCTGCGATTGGGTTACTAGTACTGAAAACCGTCTATACATTGGATGGTTTGGTGTATTGATGATTCCTACTTTATTAACAGCAACTTCAGTATTCATTATTGCTTTTATTGCAGCTCCTCCTGTAGATATTGACGGTATCCGTGAACCTGTATCTGGTTCTCTTCTTTACGGAAATAACATCATTTCTGGTGCTATTATCCCTACTTCTGCAGCTATCGGTTTACATTTCTACCCTATTTGGGAAGCTGCTTCTGTTGATGAATGGTTATACAATGGTGGTCCTTACGAACTTATAGTTCTTCATTTCTTACTTGGTGTAGCTTGCTACATGGGTCGTGAATGGGAACTTAGCTACCGTTTAGGTATGCGTCCTTGGATTGCTGTTGCATACTCAGCTCCTGTTGCTGCTGCTACTGCAGTTTTCTTGATTTATCCTATTGGTCAAGGTAGTTTCTCTGATGGTATGCCTTTAGGTATCTCTGGTACTTTCAATTTCATGATCGTATTCCAAGCTGAACACAACATCCTTATGCATCCATTCCATATGTTGGGTGTAGCTGGTGTATTCGGCGGTTCTCTATTCAGCGCTATGCATGGTTCTTTGGTAACTTCTAGTTTAATCCGAGAAACTACTGAGAATGAGTCTGCTAACGCAGGTTACAAGTTTGGTCAAGAAGAAGAAACTTACAACATTGTAGCTGCTCATGGTTACTTTGGTAGATTAATCTTCCAATACGCTAGCTTTAACAATTCTCGTTCTTTACACTTCTTCTTAGCTGCTTGGCCTGTTGTAGGTATTTGGTTTACTGCTTTAGGTATTAGCACTATGGCTTTCAACTTAAATGGTTTTAACTTTAACCAATCTGTAGTTGATAGTCAAGGTCGTGTAATTAACACTTGGGCTGATATTATCAACCGTGCTAACCTTGGTATGGAAGTTATGCATGAACGTAATGCTCACAATTTCCCTCTAGACTTAGCTGCTGTTGAAGCTCCTGCTGTAAACGGTTAATATTCTTAAAAGATTTAAAAAAAGAATAAAAAATATTTCTTATTTGAGTCATTAATTTAAAAACGAAAAATTTTTAAAGAAGGAAAAAACAAAAAAATAATGACCTTTCAGATTTTAAATCTGAAAGGTCATTATTTTTTTTTAGAAAAAAAAGGGCGGACGTAGCCAAGTGGATTAAGGCAGTGGATTGTGGATCCTCTATTCGCGGGTTCAATTCCCGTCGTTCGCCCAATGAAAAATCTATTTTTCATTTTTTTTAGTTGACGTAAGCTTTTGTTTATGTCATTATAATGAAGATGACATACAATATTTTTTTTTATAAATTTCCATAAATAATACTATTTATCTTATGTAAATTTTATTTTAATAAAATGTTTATCAAAAACTTTAATAAAAATATATTTATTAGTAAAGTCTTAATATAACTGTTGTAAAAAAATGAAACAAAAATTACAAAAAAAAAAATCTTTATATAAAAATTTATATTTAGATAAAATACAAAAAAGTAAAAATTTTAAAAATCCATATACACAATGGAGTTTAATTAGATTATTAATTGCACTTTTTTTCAACAAACGGCAGCTTATCAATTTATTTGATTTTCAACTTCTTATTTCATTCTTTTTTCGTAATTTATATAATTCAAAAAAAAAAAAAAAATTTTTACTTAATATTTTAGTTTTTTTTACATTACCTTTGTTTTTTCATGTATTAAACAATCAAATTGTTGTTGAAAAAAACAAATTTGATTTGATAAAAATGAAAAAACAAACTTTTCATGAAAAAAAAGATAAAAATATATATAAAAATAATTTTTATTTTTTGAATAGAAATTTTGATATATATTTTTTTCATTTTTTTTCTTTAAAAAAAAAAAAAAAATGGTATAAAACTTCTTTGCTAAGTTTAAATTCATTTTGTTATGACGCAAAAAAAAACGAAAATAAAATTTTAGATCTCTGGAAGTTTTTAGTTTTAGAACAAATAAAATCTAATTGGAAAATACCTGAAGAAATTTTATATAAAATCAAAATTTTATTAGAAAAAAAAAATATAGAGGATTTAAAGCATTTTTTTGAATTTTATATTAATCATAAACAACATCAAAATAACAATTGGGAATACTATTTTTATTCGATTTTTTTAAACCAATTAAAAAAAAATGGACTGAATTATTATTTTCATAAAAATAGTACTGATTCTGAAGTTTTTTTAGCTTTTTGTGAAAAACTTTTATTTGAAATTGAATTTTTAGAGAATAAAACAAATCAAAACTCACAAACGAAACTAATTTTTTTGGAAAAATTTTCAAAATTAGATATGTTTTATAAAAAAATATTGCAAAATTTTGAAAATTTGGAAAAATCAGAAAAAAAAGTTGTTGAATCTTTACTTTTTATAAAAAGTAAAGGAAAGTTTTATTTTCATAACTATATTGAGTTTGCTATTTGGCAATCATATAAAAATAAGTTTTTCGATTTTAAGGAAAACGAGTCATTACAAGATTTTAATAAATTGAATAACTTTGAAATTTTTTTGAAAGTAGAAGATTTTTATTCAGATTATCTATATAAATTTTCTAAATATATTTTATATGAACAAAAAAAATCTCCTAAAATAATAACTAAATCTTTTTCCAATCAAATTTTATATAAAGCATTGAATTTTGTTTTGAATTTGCATACTTATTTTTATTTTGATTCCATTTTTGATTCAAAAATTTTTTTATTTGATTGGATGGAAAACAAAATGAGTATTAATAATAAAACCTTTCTAAGATCACTAATAACTGATTCAAATATTTCAAATCAATCTGCTTTTTTTTTTAAAAAATTGAATCAAAATTTAGAAAAAAAAAATAGTACATATGTTATAAGCAATATTTTTTCAAAAAAAAAAAAAACAAGAATAAATAAATTTTCAAAATCAATTTATTATGCTTTTTTTGAGATATTGTCACGAAGTGACATTGATCATATATTTTATTTAAATATAATTTCAGATATAAAAAATCAAAAACGAAATAAAATTGATTTAAACAAAATTCAATTTTCGGATTATTTTAGACTTAAAATTTTATGGAAAATAAGAAATTATTTAAAAAATTTTTCGTTAAATTATAGTTTTTTATTAAATCCTGCATACGAAATAATTCAACAAGACAATTTTTTGAAAAAAAACTATAGTTTTTTTTCAAAAATTGTTTCTTTTTTCTATTGTCTATTTTTTAAATATAAAAAATTGAATATATTCTTCAATTTTTTATATTTAAAACAAACTTTAAAAAATAGAAATGAAACATTTAATGTATCTATTAAATATTTAAACAAAGTTTATACAAAAAATTTAAATGAAAATACTGAATATAAAATTAAAAGCCAAATTTTCAAAAATAACACAGAATTCAATAAAAAACTAAAAAAGAAAAATAAATTCAGTGAAAATAAAAAAATAATAAATTATTATAATTCAATCCAAAATTTGATTAATTTTTTGAAGAAATTTTTTATCCAAAATAATTATTTAAAAAATAAATTAATAAATAAAAATTTAATAAATTGTAAAAAAGTTGCAAATAATTTATTTATTTCAAATATTGGATATACTAAATTTCATTTTAATCAACAAAATGTTAAAATTTTTTCTTTTTCAAAAAAAATTTTGAAAAAGAAAAAATCTTGTAATAGTATTACACGAAATTTTTATAATTTAAAAAAGTTTCAGTTAAATTCCTTTAAAATTCAAAATATTTTCAATTATTTTACTATTTTTTTTAATTCTAATAATAGCAAAAATTTTCAAAAAATAAATTTTCGTAAAACTCCTTATTTTATTAATGAAAATTTAACAACTTTCTTTTGTCTTAATCATAAAGACTTTCAAACTTTTGTTCGAGAACTTTTTGATTATGAATTTAATAATGAATTTTTACTAAATTTTTTAAAAAAAAATCTTTATTCTAAAATATATAGAAATAAACAAATTTTGTTTAATCCTATAGAAAATAAGCAATTATTACAAAGTTTTTTTTTTAAAAAAAATTTTATAACTTTTGTAGATTTTTTACAAAATGTTCAATTAAATTATAATAATCGATTTATTTTTTATTTAGAAAAAAAGAAATCTGACGATTTTAGTTTATTATATTTACGATTTTTAAATTTTTTTTTTAACTATGAAAAAAGTGACTTAATTATTAATGAAATAAATTCTTTAAAAAAAAATAAAAATTTACTTATTCAATCTAAATTTTCAAATATTTTATTAATAAATAATTTAGATCAAAATTTTGGTAAATTCCAAATTTTATTTTTTTGGAATTTTTTAAAATTAAAAAATGATTTTATTCCTACGAAATTATATAATATTTCAAATACTTTCTGTTTTTTGTTTTTAAAACAAAAAATCAAAAACATTGATATTTTTTTGAATGATCAATATGTTTCTGAAAAAAATTTATTAAAAAAAAAAAATTTTAAAGTTTTGACTCAAAAAGCATTACAATCAAATAAAAATAACATTTATATTAAAGCTTATTACAAAAGACTGTTTTTCCAATTATTAAACAATGTAAATAATAATAATGCTAAAATATTTAAATGGGTTAGTCAATTTCTTTTTGATTCAAAAAAATTAAATTTTAACATTCACAACAAAATAGAGAAAAAAAAAAACAACACAACTTATTTAAAAAAAAAAAGAAAAACAATCCATTTTTTTCAACTGGATAATTCATGGTTTTTTACATTGGAATGGTGGGAATATAATATATATATAGTATTACAAATTTTTCAAGAAGGTTTTTTTCAAATTCAAGACTTTTTTGAATATTTCACAAATCAAAATAATAAAATAATATTACAAAGTTTCAAAAAAATTTCTTTAAAGGTCTTATCTTTTAAGAATTCAAATTTGAAATGGTATTTACGTTTTTTTAATGAAATTAATTGTTCAAAAAATTATTTATTAAAATTTTTATGGTCTGATTTTCATTTAATTAATTATTGCAATAATTTACATTGGGTAATTTTTAGTTTAATTGGATTTCTTTTTCTATATTGTAAAAAAACGTTTTCTTTTTTTGTAGGTTCTGATTTTTTTCATTTATGGGAAAATTTTGAAATAATTCAATATTTAATAGACCCTTTACAAAGTATTTACCTTACGAAACTACTCCGTCGTAATAAAATATTATTGAATAAAACAGAAAATTTATTCAGTTATTTTTTTAAAAAATTAATACATTATATTACAAATCTAAAATTTTATTTATTAATAAATAAAAATTTAACAAAATGGTTAATTAATAATAAAAGTTTAGATTTATCTCGTAGAAAACGTAAATTATTAGTTCAATCTTTAATTACATATAAGAAAATCAAAAAATATGGATTAGAATATAATTCTAATGAACAAAATTTTAATTATTATTTCAGTTATCAAATAACAAACCAACAAGGGTTTTTATATTTTCAATATTTAACTGAGATTTTTCAAAAAAATTTAATTAATAACTCATTAGATTTAGCAAATAAATGGATTATTTTTGCTTTTTGGCAAAAAATTATTTCTTCAAAAACAGTATGGCAAACAAATAAATTTAAATCAAGTTTTTACGACATACCAGTTCCATTGCAATTTGGATTATCTTATTCAAAAGGAATTTTATTAATAGGTCCAATAGAAACTGGAAAATCTTACTTAATTAAAAATTTAGCAGCAGATTCTTATGTTCCTTTATTCAAAATAACCATAAACAAACTTTTATATAATAAACCTGATATTATAACAGAAAGTTGGATGAGTATTTTAATTGAAAGTTTACGGAGACTAAATCTTACTTTAGATTTTGCAAAAAAAATGTCACCTTGTATAATATGGATTCAAAATGTTCATCAATTAAATGTAAATCGATTAACTCAGAACGTTGAATCAGATCCAACATTTTTACTTGGTATTTTATTAAAATATTTTCAGACAGAATTTAGTAAGACAAAAAAAAATAATAATAATATAATTGTGATTGGATCAACTCATCTTCCTAAAAAAGTGGATCCGGCTTTAATTTCTCCAAACAGATTAGATAAAATAATTAATGTTCGATTATTTAATATATCGCAAAGAAAAAAACAATTTCCTCTTTTGTTAAAAAAAAAAAATTTTCAATTAAAAAACAATTTGTTTTTTTTTAATGAATTTGGTCCACGAACAATGGGCTATAATTTACGAGATTTGACAGGATTGGCAAATGAAGTTTTATTAATAAGTATTACAAAAAGCAAGTCATTTATCGATAGTAATGCTTTAAAATTGGCTTTTCATAGACAAATTTTTGGTTTAACTTATACACCTAAAAAATTCAATTTTGAAAAAATATTTCAAATGGTTATTTATAAAATAGGAAAAACTATTATACAAAATATTTTAATTAAAAATTGTAGTATCAATTTTTTAAATATTGGTAATTTTTTATGGAAAAAAAAATTTTATTATTTATCTAAATGGTATTTAGAACCATCTATTGATGAATCGATTATTAAAGAATTTACAATTTTAACTCATATTTTAATATGTTTAGCTGGAATAGCTGCTAGAGATTCTTGGGTTTTGTTAGAAAAAAACGAAGAAGATTCAGTTCCTATTAATAAATTAGTTGAAAACGATTTTACTTTGGCGTTTAGTATTTTGGAAAGTTTTTTTTCTGAGTTTCCATGGTTAGAAATATGTCAAAATAATTGTTTGAATTATAAAAAAAAGAAAATTATTAAAATTACAACAAAAAATTGTTTAAATATTATGCAAAATGGAATTTTTGCAATAGCAAATAAAAAATTTATTTATACTCAAAATGATTTACAACATAAATTATCAAAATTTCAGCAAAAAAATTATGAATTTAAAAATATTTCCTGGTCACCTAGGTTTTGGCGTTTGAGCTTTTTTCGGAGTCATTTATTTGATTGGATTAAAAGACCGAATGATTTTGAATTTTTGTATAAAATTGGATTTACAAAAAAAAAAGATTATTTTTTTTCTGGTAATTTACAAAAAAAAAATAATTATGGACAATTTATAGAAAAGAAAAAAAAAGAACAACTTCTTTATGAAAGAATTTTACCTAGAATACGACGACGAAATGTCAAAGAATTAGAATCTCAATTTGAAGAAATGTTATTAGAAGAACAATGTGAAATTTTAGGATTTTTTAGATTATCGTTACAATTTCCAATGGAATATCAATTTTCTAATAAACCTAGATTATTTATTGGAAAACGCATCCTCTGGGATCCAATAGGTTTATTTTTCCAAATTCGTCATTTTGTTTTTTCCCGTCAAGACTTTTTTGTAGATGAAGAAATGTTAAGAAGGCTTTATGTTACATATGGGGCCCGAAGGGAAAGAGAGAGATCTCGTTCAAGTCAAAAAATTAAACAATTTTTTCTTTGCCGTGGATATAATAAAGATTTAATTAGTAAATTATCTATTAGATGGTGGAATCAATTACCTATTAATGAAAAACAGAATATTGATACATTAAAACGTATTGAGCATATTGGTGTTCAATTAAAACGTCCTCAAATTTTTACTCCTGTTTATTTATATCAACGCTGGTTAATTGAAAATTCTCCTGAAAAGTTTTTTCGCTTTGAGTTATTAAATCATCGACAAAAATGGCTTAAAGTAAATAATTTATTATTAAATGATTCTTTTATTTATACAACACTTTTAGAAAGTTACGAATATTTAATAAAATTTTTCACCGTTAATCAAAAATTACTCAAAAAAATGACAAAAATTTTATTAAAAAAAGGTTGGCTTTTTGAAAATGAAATAGAAAATATTATTTATGAAACCAAAGAATAAATAATACTATTTTGAATTTGTATATCCATTTTTTTATGATGGATATACAAATTCAAAATAGTATTATTTATTCTTTGGTTTCATTTTTTTTTTTTTATTGATCTATTTGGAAAATCGGGATTGACGGGGCTCGAACCCGCAACTTCCGTCTTGACAGGGCGGTACTCTAACCAATTGAACTACAATCCCATTACATATAATTTTTTTATGTTCTATTAAATGTTTCTATAAATATAGATAGAATAAATTTTGTCATTTTTTATTGTCAAAATAAAAAAAGAAATTTTTTTATATTTTATATAGTTAATTGTGGGTCGAGCTGGATTTGAACCAGCGTAGGCATTGCCAGCGGATTTACAGTCCGTCCCCATTAACCACTCGAGCATCGACCCAGATAGAAAAGAAATTTCCTACCTGAAAAAGAAAGTGCAAAGTATTTATTAATTAGTTGAAGGACTTTTTACTACCCCCAGGGGAATTCGAATCCCCGTCGCCTCCTTGAAAGAGAGATGTCCTAGGCCACTAGACGATGGGGGCTTTATCCCTTAACCTTATCTTACTCAATATATGATTTACTGTCAATAGTTTTTTTAGAATTTTATTCTATATTTTAAAATTTTTTTTCTAAAAAAATAATAAATTTATAACAAATGAAATCTTATTTATTTTTTTTGTTATACATTGTTATACATATAGTTAATTAAAAAAATATATATCAAAATAAAATAAAAGATTTTCTATATAAATAAATATTTTTTAATATCATTTGAAAAAAGGAATAAGCCGTATGAGTATTTTGATTTATAAAGTCTCTAAATCATTAGGTAATTTAAAAATATTAGATCGAGTTAGTTTGTATATACCTAAATTTTCTTTAATAGCACTTTTAGGTCCATCTGGTTCGGGAAAATCTAGTTTATTACGAATCATTGCAGGTCTTGACAACTGTGATTATGGAAACATCTGGCTACATGGTATAGATATGACCAATGTTTCTACACAATATAGGAGAATGAGTTTTGTTTTTCAACATTATGCACTTTTTAAACATATGACTGTTTATGAAAACATCTCATTCGGACTTCGATTACGAGGATTTTCTTCTCAAAAAATAAAAAATAAGGTCAATGATCTATTAAATTGTTTACGAATTGCAGATATTTCTTTTGAATATCCTACTCAACTTTCAGGAGGCCAGAAACAACGTGTTGCTCTTGCAAGAAGTTTAGCAATTCAACCAGATTTTCTTTTATTAGATGAGCCTTTTGGTGCATTAGATGGAGAATTGCGAAGACATTTAAGTAAATGGTTAAAACGTTATTTGCAAGACAACAAAATTACAACAATTATGGTTACTCATGACCAAAAAGAAGCCATTTCAATGGCTGATGAAATAGTTATTTTAAAAGAAGGCCGTCTAGTACAACAAGGAAAACCTAAAAATTTGTATGATCAACCCATTAATTTTTTTGTTGGTATTTTTTTAGGATTACTTATCGAAATTCCAAAGTTAAATGAATCCATTACTTTAAAAAATATACCATTAAAAACTCCAAAAAATTTAAAAAAATTTGCTTTTGATCCTATTTGGGTGAAAATTTTTGCTAATCGATCAATAAATAAATATCGATTTTTTTTAAGGCCTTATGAATTGTGTATAAAATCTAAAATTGATTTGGAATCAACACCAGTTCAAATTAAAACAATCATTTATAAAAGAACTTTTGTTCAGCTTGACCTTTTTGTTACTTCTTTTTTATGGAATTTAACAATTCCAATCGGTTACCAATCGTTTAGAAATTTGCACATTCAATCTTTTATGCAAACCCTTTATATAAAACCTAGACTTCATGTTTTTTTACGAGCGTACCCTATATTAACAAATTTCAAAAATGTTAATAACTAGCTTTTTTTGTTATGTTAGTATAATTTCTTTATTTTTTTTTACTATATAGATAATTTTTTATATTTTTACTTACTTACTTATTTTAAAATAAAAAATTATACATTATTGTCAACTTAGTTTTTTTTAATTAAGTTGACAATTTTGTCATTTTTGTTACAGAATATGTTGTATTATTTATAAAAAGAAAACAAAAAATTTTCTTTTTGCCCTTTTAACTCAGTGGTAGAGTAACGCCATGGTAGGGCGTAAGTCATCGGTTCAAATCTGATAAAGGGCTTTTTTTTACCAAAGTTAAATAATGAAAACTTTGATTAATTTCAAATATAATTTTACTTAAATTTATTATTGTAGTTTATTTTCATAAAAAATTATTTCATTTTTTTGAAAATAAAAAAATTTGTAACTTTCAACTTTCTGTTTACTGTGATAAAATAAATTAGTAAATTTTGAAAGTTAATAAATTTTATACAATAGAAAAAAACAATTAGATAATCAATTTGAAATAAAAGATATATAAAAAAATAATTACAGAGAAAAGAAAAGTTTACCTACTTTTTAATTCAAATTAATTTTATAAACTCAGAAAATTAATTCAAATTAAAAGGGATTAGAAAAAAATTTTTAGGTACTTAAAAATGGTTGAAGTAACTTAATAGGAGATTCATTATGACTATAGCCATTGGAAAGTCTTCCAAAGAACCAAAAGGTTTATTTGACAGTATGGATGACTGGCTAAGGAGAGACCGTTTTGTATTTGTAGGTTGGTCTGGTCTATTGCTTTTTCCTTGTGCATATTTTGCTTTGGGTGGGTGGTTTACAGGTACAACTTTTGTAACTTCATGGTATACTCATGGATTGGCTAGTTCTTATTTAGAAGGTTGTAATTTTTTAACTGCTGCTGTTTCTACTCCAGCAAATAGTTTAGCTCATTCTTTACTATTATTATGGGGACCTGAAGCACAAGGTGATTTCACTCGTTGGTGTCAATTAGGTGGTTTATGGACTTTCGTAGCTCTTCATGGTGCATTTGGTTTAATCGGTTTTATGTTACGACAATTTGAACTTGCTCGATCTGTTCAATTACGTCCTTATAACGCAATTGCGTTTTCTGGCCCTATTGCTGTTTTTGTATCTGTTTTTCTTATTTATCCTTTAGGTCAATCAGGTTGGTTTTTTGCACCTAGTTTTGGTGTTGCTGCGATTTTTAGATTTATTCTTTTTTTTCAAGGTTTTCATAATTGGACTTTAAACCCATTTCATATGATGGGTGTTGCTGGAGTTTTAGGTGCTGCTCTTTTATGTGCAATTCATGGTGCTACTGTTGAAAATACTTTATTTGAGGATGGTGATGGTGCAAACACATTTCGTGCTTTTAATCCAACTCAATCTGAAGAAACATATTCTATGGTTACTGCGAATCGTTTTTGGTCTCAAATTTTTGGTGTTGCATTTTCTAACAAACGTTGGTTACATTTTTTTATGTTATTTGTACCAGTAACTGGATTATGGATGAGTGCTATTGGGGTTGTAGGTTTAGCTTTAAATTTACGTGCTTATGATTTTGTTTCCCAAGAAATTCGTGCAGCAGAAGATCCAGAATTTGAAACTTTTTATACAAAAAATATTTTATTGAATGAAGGTATTAGAGCTTGGATGGCAGCTCAAGATCAGCCTCATGAAAATCTTGTATTCCCAGAGGAGGTTCTGCCACGTGGAAACGCTCTTTAATGGAACTTTATCTTTAGGTGGTCGTGACCAAGAAACCACAGGTTTTGCTTGGTGGGCAGGTAATGCTAGACTTATTAATTTATCTGGAAAGTTGCTTGGAGCTCATGTAGCTCACGCTGGGTTAATTGTTTTTTGGGCTGGAGCCATGAATTTGTTTGAAGTTGCTCATTTTGTACCAGAAAAACCTATGTATGAACAAGGATTAATATTACTTCCTCATTTAGCTACTTTAGGTTGGGGAGTAGGTCCTGGTGGAGAAATTGTAGATACTTTTCCATACTTTGTGTCTGGAGTTCTTCATTTAATCTCTTCTGCAGTTTTAGGTTTTGGTGGTATTTATCATGCACTTATTGGACCAGAAACTTTAGAAGAATCTTTTCCATTTTTTGGGTATGTTTGGAAAGATAAAAATAAAATGACGACTATTTTGGGTATTCATTTAATTTTATTGGGTGCTGGTGCTTTTCTTTTAGTTTTTAAAGCTTTATATTTTGGAGGTATCTATGATACATGGGCTCCTGGTGGTGGAGATGTAAGAAAAATTACAAATTTAACCCTTAGTCCAGGTGTCATATTCGGTTATTTGCTTAAATCACCTTTTGGTGGAGAAGGTTGGATTGTTAGTGTAGATAATTTAGAAGATATCATTGGCGGGCATGTATGGTTAGGTTCTATTTGTATTTTTGGTGGAATTTGGCACATATTAACCAAACCTTTTGCATGGGCTCGTCGTGCTTTGGTATGGTCTGGAGAAGCATACTTATCTTATAGTTTAGGTGCTATCTCGGTTTTTGGTTTTATTGCTTGTTGTTTTGTTTGGTTTAATAATACAGCTTATCCTAGTGAATTTTATGGACCTACTGGCCCAGAAGCTTCTCAAGCTCAAGCTTTTACTTTTTTAGTTAGAGATCAACGTCTTGGAGCTAATGTAGGTTCCGCTCAAGGACCTACTGGTTTAGGAAAATATATTATGCGTTCGCCTACTGGAGAAATTATTTTTGGTGGAGAAACAATGCGTTTTTGGGATCTTCGCGCTCCATGGTTAGAACCATTACGAGGTCCAAATGGTTTAGATTTAAGTAAATTAAAAAAAGATATACAACCTTGGCAAGAACGACGTTCTGCAGAATATATGACTCATGCTCCGTTAGGATCATTAAATTCTGTAGGTGGAGTAGCAACAGAAATTAATGCTGTAAATTATGTTTCTCCAAGAAGTTGGTTAGCAACATCTCATTTCGTTTTGGGTTTCTTTTTCTTTGTAGGTCACTTATGGCATGCTGGAAGAGCACGTGCTGCTGCAGCTGGGTTTGAAAAAGGAATTGATCGTGATTTTGAGCCAGTTCTTTCTATGACACCTCTTAACTAAATATTAATTAACTAAAAAAAAACAAGTAAAAAACATAAATTTTTATGTTTTTTACTTGTTTTTTTTTAGTTAATTAATATTTAATTAATTTAGTTATCTCTTTTTTTTTTTTTTATAAGGAGAGAGAGGGATTTGAACCCTCGATAATTGTAAAAACTATATCGGTTTTCAAGACCGACGCCATAAACCACTCGGCCATCTCTCCTATAATATATTTTTTTAATTTAATAATTTTCATTTAAGAAAAAATTATTAAACTTTCATTAATTTCATTTTTTTATGTTTGAAATTCTAAGTAATTTTTTGATAATTTTACAAAAATAGGATTTGATGGTATAAATTTTATATTTATTCAAAATTTGGAGAATCACGACGATGACTATAGCTTTCCAATTGGCTGTGTTTGCACTAATTGCTATTTCATTTCTCCTAGTAATTGGTGTTCCTGTAGTATTAGCTTCTCCTGAAGGTTGGTCAAGTAACAAAAATATTGTTTTTTCGGGTGCTTCCTTATGGATTGGATTAGTTTTTTTAGTCGGTATTCTTAATTCATTTATATCTTAAATTTTTAGAAAGACTTTGAATTTACAAATTTAGATCTTTTTTGGTTTACATTATATTATAAATTCCAAATGTACTTGTTTCAAGTCTTTTAGATAAAAAAATCTTTTGAAGGAATTTTAATAAAAAAATAAAAAAAATATATAGATAGATATCTATCTCTCTATATATATATAGATATATATATAGATATATATAGATATATATAGATATATATAGATATATATATATATCTATATATATGCGGGTATAGTTTAATGGTAAAATTCCTCCTTGCCAAGGAGAATATGCGGGTTCGATTCCCGCTACCCGCCAATTGAAATGAAAAAAAAGATTAAAAAAAACGAAAAAATTTGTCAAAATCACAATAGGTTAGAGGTCTTTTTTGGCGGAGACAGGATTCGAACCTGTGACCTCAAGGTTATGAGCCTTGCGAGCTACCAGACTGCTCTACTCCGCGTTGTTAGTGACAAAAAAGTATACTCTATTCAAAATAAATTAAGCAAGATTTGTTTTTGTAACCCCGCTTTGGAGGGCGGGGTTACAAAAAAACTTTACCAACTAGATTTGGTAACTCCAGGTAATAAGCATGCATGAGCCATTTCACGAAGTAAATGTCTAGATAAACCAAAATCACGATAATTTGCTTTAGGTCTTCCAGTTAAAAAACAACGACGATGAAGGCGAGTAGGAGCACTATTACGTGGTAAAGATTGTAATTTTTTTTGAAATTCCCATTTTTCATCTAATGATGAAGTTTCCTTAATTTTTTTTTTTAAAGAATTACGTAAAATTTTATACTTTTTTTCTAGATTTTGTCTTTTTTTTTCTCTTTGAATAAGACTTGTTTTTGCCATAATTATTGAATTAATAAAAAGATTTTTTTTCGTTCAATTTTTCTTAAATAATACTTTATATAAAAAATTGAATAAAAATTATTATTTAACCAAATTTACCAGATGTAGAAGCAATTAAAAAAGCAGCATAAGTAAATATATAACCTACAGAAAAATGAGCTAATCCAACTAATCTTGCTTGAACAATAGAAAGAGCTACTGGTTTATCTTTCCAACGAACTAAATTAGCTAAAGGAGTACGTTCATGAGCCCAAGCTAAAGTTTCAATAAGTTCTTGCCAATATCCACGCCATGATATAAGAAACATAAATCCAGTAGCCCAAACTAGATGACCAAATAGAAACATCCAAGCCCAAACCGAAAGGCTATTCATACCAAAAGGATTATATCCATTAATCAATTGTGAAGAATTTAACCATAAGTAATCTCTTAACCAACCCATTAAATATGTAGAAGATTCATTAAATTGTGCTACATTTCCTTGCCATAATGTAATGTGTTTCCAATGCCAATAAAAAGTAACCCATCCAATAGTATTTAGCATCCAAAAAACTGCTAAATAGAAAGCATCCCATGCAGAAATATCACAAGTACCACCACGTCCAGGGCCGTCACAAGGAAAACTATAACCAAATTCTTTTTTATCTGGCATTAATTTGGATCCGCGAGCATCTAAAGCACCTTTAACTAAAATTAATGTAGTCGTATGTAACCCTAAAGCAATAGCATGATGTACTAAAAAATCTCCAGGACCAATAGTTAAGAAAAGTGAATTACTATTATTATTTATAGCATCTAACCAACCAGGTAACCAAATACTTTGACCAGCATTAAAAGCTGGACTATTTGTTGATGATAAAAGTACATCAAAACCATATAAAGCTTTACCATGAGCAGATTGTATCCATTGAGCAAAAACTGGTTCAATCAAAATTTGTTTTTCAGGAGTACCAAAAGCAAGCATAACATCATTATGAACATAAAGCCCTAAAGTATGAAATCCTAGAAATAAACTAGCCCAACTTAAATGCGATATTATTGCTTCTTTCTGTTCTAACATTCTAGCTAATACATTGTCTTTATTTTGGTCAGGATTATAATCTCTAATAAAGAAAATAGCTCCATGAGCAAAAGCACCAGTCATAATAAACCCAGCAATATATTGATGATGAGTATATAATGCTGCTTGAGTTGTAAAATCTTGTGCAAGAAACGCGTAGGGAGGTAAAGAATACATGTGTTGAGCTACTAACGAAGTAATAACTCCTAAAGAAGCTAAAGCAAGACCTAATTGAAAATGAAGAGAATTGTTAATAGTATCATAAAGACCTTTATGTCCTCGACCTAAACGTCCTCCTGGAGGAGTATGCGTTTCAAGAATTTCTCTAATACTATGACCAATCCCAAAATTAGTTCTATACATATGACCCGCTATAATAAAAACAACTGCAATAGCTAAATGATGATGAGCTATATCAGTAAGCCATAAACTTTGTGTTTGTGGATGGAATCCACCAATAAATGTTAAAATAGCTGTTCCGGCTCCTTCGGAGGTTCCAAAAGCATGATTACTTGAATCTACATTTTGAGCATAAACATTCCATTGGCCTGCAAAAAAAGGCCCTAATCCTTCAGGATGTGGTAGTTTTGTTAAGAAATTATCCCATCTTACATGTTCACCTCTAGATTCTGGAATTGCTACATGAATTAAATGACCTGTCCAAGCTAACGAACTTACGCCAAAAAGTCCTGATAAATGATGATTTAAACGAGATTCAGCATTTTTAAACCAGGATACTTTAGGTTTCCATTTAGGCTGTAAATGTAACCAACCTGCTATTAATGAAAGAGAAGAAAGAATAACTAAAAAAAGAGCTCCATTATAAAGGTCTTGATTAGTTCGTAATCCGATTGTATACCACCATTGATATACACCCGAATATGCTATATTAACTGGTCCAGAAGCGCCTCCTCGAGTAAAGGCTTCAACAGCTGGTTGACCAAAGTGAGGATCCCAAATAGCATGAGCTATTGGTCTAACATGCAAAGGGTCTTGTCCCCATGCTTCAAAATTGCCTTGCCAAGCAACATGAAATAAATTACCAGAAGTCCATAAAAAAATAATTGCTAATTGACCAAAATGAGAAGCGAAAATCTTTTGATAAAGACGCTCTTCAGTCATATCATCATGACTTTCAAAGTCATGCGCGGTAGCAATACCAAACCAAATACGACGAGTAGTTGGGTCTTGAGCTAGACCCTGGCTAAATTTTGGAAATCTTGATGCCATAATGCTTTTCAAATCCTCCTTAGCCATTATCCTACTGCAATAATTCTTGCTAGGAAGAATGCCCATGTTGTTGCAATTCCACCTAGAAGGTAATGAGCTACTCCTACAGCACGGCCTTGTGTAATACTTAAGGCGCGAGGCTGGATAGCAGGAGCAACTTTTAATTTGTTGTGAGCCCAAACAATGGATTCAATAAGCTCTTGCCAATATCCACGACCACTAAATAGGAACATTAAACTAAAAGCCCAAACAAAATGAGCACCTAAAAATAAAAGACCATACGCAGATAAAGAAGAACCATAAGATTGAATTACTTGAGAAGCTTGTGCCCATAAAAAGTCACGAAGCCAACCATTAATAGTAGTAGCACTTTGTGCAAAATTTCCACCAGTAATATGAGTTACAACTCCTTGTTCACTTATAGTACCCCAAACATCAGATTGCATTTTCCAACTAAAGTGAAAGATAACTACAGAAATCGAATTATACATCCAAAATAAACCTAAGAAAACATGATCCCATGCAGATACTTGACAAGTTCCTCCTCTTCCAGGGCCATCGCAAGGAAAACGAAAACCAAGATTAGCTTTGTCTGGTATCAAACGAGAACTTCGAGCAAATAAAACACCTTTTAATAAAATTAAAACAGTTACATGAATTGTAAAGGCATGGATATGATGTACTAAAAAATCTGCAGTTCCTAATGGAATTGGTAATAAAGCAACTTTATTACCGACTGCCATCAGATCACCACCGCCCCATGTTAAACTAGTACTTGCTGAAGCATTAGGAGCAGTAAAGTTTGGGGCTAAAGCATGAGTGTTTTGTATCCATTGAGCAAAAACTGGTTGTAATTGAATAGCAGTATCTGAAAACATATCTTGAGGACGCCCTAAAGCACTCATAGTATCATTATGAATATATAATCCAAAACTATGAAATCCTAAAAATATACATACCCAATTAAGATGTGATATTATTGCATCACGATGTCGGAGAACTCGATCTAACAAATTATTGTATTGGGTAGTTGGGTCGTAATCTCTTACCATAAAAATAGCTGCATGTGCAGCAGCACCAACTATTAAAAATCCACCAATCCACATATGATGTGTAAAAAGGGAAAGTTGAGTACCATAATCAGTAGCTAAATATGGATAAGGAGGCATAGAATACATGTGATGAGCTACAATTATAGTTAAAGAACCCAACATAGCTAAATTAAGTGCTAATTGAGCATGCCATGAAGTAGTAAAAATTTCATAAAGACCTTTATGACCTTCTCCAGTAAACGGACCTTTATGAGCTTCTAAAATTTCTTTAAAATTATGACCAATACCCCAATTAGTTCGATACATATGACCAGCTACTAAAAAAAGAACTGCAATAGCTAAATGATGATGTGCTGTATCGGTTAACCATAAACCTCCAGTTACCGGATTAAGGCCTCCACGAAAAGTTAAAAAATCAGAATATTCTGACCAATTTAAAGTAAAAAAAGGAGTTAACCCTTTTGCAAAACTAGGATAAAGTTGAACTAAAAGATCACGATTTAAAATAAACTCATGAGGAAGTGGTATTTCTTTTGGATCAACTCCAGCATCTAAAAGCTGATTAATAGGTAAAGAAACATGAACTTGATGTCCAGCCCAAGAAAGAGAACCTAAACCTAAAAGTCCCGCTAAATGATGATTTAACATAGATTCCACATCTTGAAACCAAGTTAATTTTGGCGCAGCTTTATGATAATGAAACCATCCTGCAAAAAGCATTAAAGCGGCAAAAACTAATCCCCCGATGGCAGTAGAATAAAGTTGTAATTCACTAGTTATTCCGGATGCTCGCCAAAGTTGAAAAAAGCCAGAGGTTATTTGTATTCCTTGAAAACCTCCACCAACATCGCCGTTTAAAATTTCTTGACCTACTATAGGCCAAACAACTTGAGCACTTGGTTTAATGTGAGTAGGATCACTTAACCATGCTTCATAATTAGAAAAACGGGCACCATGAAAGTACATACCGCTTAACCAAATAAAGATTATAGCTAATTGTCCAAAATGAGCACTAAAAACCTTTCGAGAAATTTCTTCTAAATCATTAGTATGGCTGTCAAAATCATGAGCATCAGCATGTAAATTCCAAATCCAAGTGGTAGTACTAGGACCCTTAGCTAAAGTCCTTGAAAAATGACCAGGTTTAGCCCATTTTTCAAAAGAAGTTTTTACAGGGTCCTTTTCCACCACAATCTTGACTTCTGGTTCCGGTGAACGAATAGTCATCGAGGTTCTCCTCTATTAAGACGAGGCATAGGAAAAACCTACCAGTAATAATTAGTAAAATTCTGTGAGATATGTACTTTTTTAATTTGTGGATCTCTTTTTCAGTTTAAAACTGGAACAACTATTATACAGAAATTACTTAGGCAGGTCTTCAATTTTATTATGACACAAAATTAAGGTGCTTAATGGACCATAATAATAATTATTATTAATTATCAAAATTATCAAAAATTATCAAATCTACTATTTTCCATTGGATTAGTAATCAAATTTTGATTACTAATCCAAAGAAATTCAATTGGAAAATAGTAGATTTGACTAAAAACGTCCTGTCATTTTTAACCAATTATGTGCTTCAATATAATTACTGGGAGCAAGTAATATAGCTTGTTTCCAATATTCAGCGGCTTGATCAAACCAAGTTTCTGAAGCTTCCGGATCTCCCTGTTGAATCGCTTGTTCTCCTCGGTAATGGCAAATAACAGCCATATTATTAAAAGCTTGTGGCAAAGAGGGATTTCGTTCTAATGCTTGAAAATAATATTCTAAAGCTTTAGCATGTTCCCCATTACTTGTATGAATAAGTCCTATATTATATAATATATAACTTCGGTCATAAGGGTCAATTTCTAATCGCATAGCTTCATAATAATTTTGTAAAGCTTCTGCATATTCTCCTTCAGATTGAGCTGACATTCGTTACGGTTGTAAATTCATTGAAAATAAACTCCGTTTCAAAACCGTACGTGAAATTTAAACTTCATACGGCTCCTCTTTAGATAGTCTAAATAAAAAAAAGGTTATTGAAAATAATACAATATTTTTTTGCAACCAAAATTCAAAATTCTATGAGTTAGTGTCTTTTTTTTTAATTTCTAACTATCCTTTTTTTGCAAATTTTTTTACAATTTCTTTGTTCTTACTGCTTTGTATTTTATAAGAATTAGATCTTTTGACAATCTCCGACGGTTTTCTAGACACCCAAAACACAAATGAGATGGAAATTTGTTTACTCAACCATATATTTTCAGTTAATTCAAAAATAACGAAGCTTTTGTATTGTCAATTTCTACATGTAAGACTTTCTTAATATGTATACTTATAAAAAATTTTCAAAATTTTTAGATAAGTTTAACCTTATGTTTAATACTTTAAATTAGTATTTAAGGCTACATTAATCGAGGGTATACGACAGAAGGTATTAAAACAGAAACTAACCTTCACTAAGCATAAGTATTTAACATAAATATTTTTTTTTAATGTTATTTTTCCCACATTCTTGAAATTTTTGGGTCTAAATTCAAATCACACCATCTCTATAATAGGTAAATGCTTCTTTTTCTCTTTGAGTTGTTGGAATTATTTGCAATAAAATATCGGCAACAATCGTAAAAGTTTTATCAATAAAATTATCATTTTTTTGAGATCTAGGCATAGTTGAATTATAAATTTAATAAATAATATTATTTTCTTTTTATTGAAAATCAATCCATAAAAAAATTTTTCAATATTTATATGAAAAAAATTTACATATATATATGTAAAAGCGTTCTATTGAAATATATATTTTTTAAAAATTCAAGTAATTTATGAAAAAATCTTTATTTTTATTAAAGATTTTTCCATAAACCATCTTATTGAAAAAATATTGCTATAATATATGCTTTTTTATTACAATGTTTTCAAAAACCTCGTTGGAAAGATGGTTGAGTGGTTTAAGGCGTAGCATTGGAAATGCTATGTAGGCTTTTGGTCTACCGAGGGTTCGAATCCCTCTCTTTCCGAACTTATTTTTTATTTGTTTCAAATAAAAAATGAAGTATTAACAATCTTCAATTAAAGAAAACGTTTTTGCAATATGTATTAATTTATTAAATGGGTTTTTTAACTAATTCAAAAATTGAAAATAAAATTTTGAATTAGTTAATAATTCTAGATAAAATAGAAATTTTATGTATTATTTGTTTAAGAGAATATGAGTAAAAATTGAAAATGAATATTTTCAAACTAGAATTTTTATTTGTTTTTTTAAACTTGACGAGAATAATATTCTACAACTAGCAATTCATTTATTTTTAAATAAATACATTCACGATCAACAATTTGATTGATTAATCCTTTAAATTGTATTAAATCAAAAGTTAAATGATTTGGTATTTTTTGTTTTTGAAAAAAATTTAAATTTTTTGTAATTATTGATTGAGATTTTTGTCGATCTTTTATAGTAATAATATCTTTAGGCTTACAATTATAACTTGGTATATCAACAGTATTATTATTTATTAATATATGTTGATGATTAACTAATTGTCTTGCTCCTGGAATTGTTGGAGCCATACCTAATCGAAAAATAATATTATCTAAGCGCATTTCTAACAATTGTAATAAAACTTGACCTGTTGAACCTTTTGCTTTTCTAGCAATACGTACATATTTTAATAATTGTCTTTCGGTTAATCCATAATGAAAACGTAATTTTTGTTTTTCTTCTAAACGAATACGATACTGAGATACTTTTTTATTAGATGTTGATTGATTAATATAACCAGATTTTGATTTAAATGTTTTATTAGTTAAACCTGGTAAAGCCCCCAGACGACGTATTATTTTCACACGAGGTCCTCGATAACGGGACATAATAACTCCTTAATATTACAAAAATGGCAAAAAATAATATAAAATATTAAACATAGAAAAAAAGTTTATAAAAATACTTTAGTATTTTTATAAACTTTTTTTTCATTAAATAATGATTTTTTTTCATCGTTAAAAAACTATAGCATAAGAAAGTAAACAAAGAAATAAAAAATGAAAAGAAAAAGAATATTACATAGTAATCAATTTTTTTGCTTTTTATTTGTTTTTTTATTAAAAAAAGCCCGCTATCGGAGTCGAACCGATGACCATCGCATTACAAGTGCGACGCTCTGACCTCTGAGCTAAACAGGCTTAACCACAAAATTGTTTTTGTAAAAAAAAAGACTTTGGATTAAATAAACTAGATTGGTATTTAGAATAATCGTATCTTTAAAACAACATATTATATATAATATTGTTAAAAAAAGCAATCATTCTTTTTTTCTTTTTTTTACTATTGCATAAAAAAAAAAAAAAACTATAATTAAATTTAATATAGTACAAAAAATATATTTTTTTTTACCATGAAATGGGGGTATGGCGAAATTGGTAGACGCTGCGGACTTAATTTAATTGAGCTTTTGTTGAGAAATCAACTAAATGATTGTTTTCAAATTCAGGGAAACCTAGGGTGAAACAAAAGAACAATTAGGCAATCCTGAGCCAAATTTTGTGTATTAAAATAGGTGCAGAGACTCAAAGAAAACTGTCCTAACGAATTTATTATCTAAAAAAGATAAAAAATTGCAGTACATTATGTAAGTGTATTAATTACCTAAATAGTAATAAAATTATTTAAAAATTTTTACAACTATTATGTAAGCGAGGATAAAGATAGAGTCCGTTTTTACAAGTTAATTTTAACAACAATGCAAATTGTAGTAAAATGAAAATCCGTTGGCTTTAAAGACCGTGAGGGTTCAAGTCCCTCTACCCCCACTTCAATTTTTGCAAAATTTGAATAAAAAGTTGACACATTTTTTCTTTTTATGGTAAAATCAAAAAATATATAAACTTGCCGGGATAGCTCAGTTGGTAGAGCAGAGGACTGAAAATCCTCGTGTCACCAGTTCAAATCTGGTTTCTGGCATATCTATTTAAGATTGAAGAGATAGAAAAAAACTTGAAACCTTCTAATAAAAAAAGAAATTTTAGAAGGTTTCAAAATTTTTTTTAAGATATATATTTAAAAAAATTGTGTTTATTATAGAATTTTCAAAAATTTGCTTTTTTTTTTTTTTTGTCTTTTTATTCATTTACAATTAATAAGCGTCTTGTAATTCATAAAAATCAGGTACAATATAATCTTTACGTAAAGGCCAACCTAGCCAACTATCAGGCATTAAAATACGCTTTAGGTGTGGATGATTTTCATAAAAAATTCCGAACATATCGTAAGATTCACGTTCTTGAAAATCAGCACTTTTCCAAATCCAAAAAATAGACGGAATTTTTGGATTTTTTCGTAATACAAATATTTTTATACATAGTTCTTCAGGTTGATCCGCGTTATCATTTACTTTTGTGAAATGATATACACTAGCTAATAAGCCTCCAGGTTCGCAATCATATGCACATTGCGAACGAAGATAATTAAATCCATAAACATATAAAGCAACAGCTAAAGAAGGCCAGTCTTCAGATCTAATTTGTAACGTTTCTATTCCTTGATAATCAAAACCTAAAGGTCTGTGCGTTAAATTATGTTTATTTAACCAAATAGAAACACGTCCTTGTATTTTAGTATTGTTATTTTTTAAAAGGTTTAACATATTATTTTCCTTTTTTTCCTTTTTTTTGCGTTTTTGTGAAAATAAAAAATTTAAATATAGAAATTTTCCTTTTCTTTCACTAGTAAATGTGGTTCTAATAAAATATTATAAGTTGTATCAGATTGAAAAAATTGCTTTGATGACATTAAATTTTGAGTGTCCACATTTGAAAAAAAATTAAATTTATGATTTAAAGTAAAAAATCTTGTTCCTTGCTTAAAAGTATTTTTTTCTTCATATATTTCTTGTGCTATTTTTTTACGAAGTTTTATTATAGCATCAATAATAGCTTCTGGTTTAGGTGGACATCCGGGCAAATAAACATCAACAGGAATTAATTTGTCTACTCCTCGAACTGTAGTATAAGAATCTGTACTAAACATGCCTCCAGTAATAGTACATGCACCCATTGCAATTACATATTTTGGTTCAGGAATTTGTTCGTACAACCTAACTAAAGAAGGCGCCATTTTCATGGTTACAGTACCAGCTGTTATTATTAAATCAGCTTGTCTAGGGCTGGATCTAGGAACTAAACCATAACGATCAAAATCGAACCGTGAACCAATTAATGATGCAAATTCAATAAAACAACAACTTGTACCATAAAGAAGCGGCCATAAACTAGAAAGTCTAGCCCAATTAGAAAAATCATTAAAAGTTGTTAAAATAATTGAATTTGTAAGACTTTTATTAAGGAAAGAAGATTCTATAGAATTTCTAAGTATATCTGTAGATTTAACTTCTAATTTATTTTCACAAGTAAAAAATTTGAAATTTAAGACCATTCTAATGCTCCTTTTCGCCATGCATATACTAAACCAATAACTAAAATAAAAATAAATATTAAAGCTTCAATAAAAGATGATATACCCAAATTATAAAAACTCATAGCCCAAGGATAAAGAAAAACTGTTTCTACATCGAAAACAACAAAAATTAAAGCAAACATATAATATCGAATTTGGAATTGAATACATGCTTCTCCCATTGGTTCTATACCTGATTCATAAGTAGTCAATTTTTCAGGTCCTTTTTTTTTTGGAGCTATCCATTTTGAAAAAGAAAAAATTATTATAGAAAAAAAACTAATTATTAACAAAAATAAAAAAAAATAATCATATTTTTGAAGTAGAAACATTAATAACCTCCTTTCAATAAAAATAGAATTTCATTTTTTTATTTATTATTTTAAAAATGACTTTTCAAATATTTAAATTAATAAATTGTTGAAAAGAAAATCATATAAATTTAAATAAAAAAAAAAGAGAAAAAAAAGATATTTCAAACTGTATTTATAAGTAAAAAAATTTTTCAAATTGTTAACTTGATCAATTATTATAATTGTACTTATTTTTTTATTTTTAATCAAAACGTATTAATTATAAGTTTAATTACAAGTGAAAAAATTTTCATTCTATATAAATAAAATTAGGGCTATACGGATTCGAACCGTAGACATTCTCGGTTAAACAGTTGTTTTCAAAATGAAACTGTTTTAAGAACTCAACATGCATGTTTTTATGCATTGGGCTCATTTATTAACTAAGGATTAATTTAGTTATTTTCCATTCTTTTTTTTTTTGAATAATAAGATGGTTCCGTTTGTTTAAAATAAAACAAAAAATATTTTAATACAATCCCAAAGTTTTTCAAAAATGATTAAAAGCTGACTTAGGTTTGTTTGTTTACATGGATTTCCTCAATAAAGAGTTTCTATTGCTAAAATAATATGAAATTTTATACACCTTAAAATTTCATAAAGCAAAAAAAGAATATCTTGAGTTCCTCGTAATTCTCATCATGTAGTGGCATTCAAAGATTAAATTAACCATATCAACTGAAATGTCATTTTAAATCAAATAAATAATAGAAATTTTTTGTGTCAGGCTATTTTTCTCTTAAATGAAATTAAAGAGTAAGACATTATATATTTCACAAAAGTTAGAAAAAACTTTTTTATGAATCGAAAAAATCGAGAAATTTTTGAAAAGCATTGGCGCATGTGTAAACGAGGCGCTCTACCGCTGAGCTATAGCCCTTTAATACTAACAATTACATTAGAATTACTTATTACACCATATATACATTTTTTTTCACTTATTGTCAAGTTTTCTATTCACATTTTCTTAAAATTTACTTTATTTTTTTGCTTCTCTTGCATTAAAAGTTATTATGTAGTTATAATTTAATTATTATTAAATATATAATAATATTAAGAGCCTACTTAACTCAGTGGTTAGAGTATCGCTTTCATACGGCGAGGGTCATTGGTTCAAATCCAATAGTAGGTAAATTATTTTTAGGAATTTATATTAGATGCCATTTTTTTATGGCATCTAATATAAATTTTTTTTATTATTGAATTTTAGTTATTTTGATGTCATTGCATTGATTGCTTCTAATCTTGCTTTAGCTCTTTTAAAAATTAATAGAGTTTCTATTTCTTTTTTTTTGTTGCCCGTTGCTTCATCTAAATTTGTTTTAGCTTTTTTATAAGTTTCTTGCGCTTCTTGAGCGTTTATTTCACTAGCTTTTTCAGCATCATTAACTAAAATAGTTAAATTATTATTATCTATCATAGCAAACCCTCCCATTAATGCCATAGTAGACCATTGATCTGCAATACGTATTTTTACAATTCCTATATCTAATGCAGTTAGGATTGAAGCATGGTTAGGTAATATTCCAATTTGTCCACTATTTGTTGATAAAATAATTTCTTGAATATCAGAATTCCAAACAATTCGATTAGGAGCCATTACACGAAGATTTAGCATAATTTTTTAATTCTCCACTTGTAAAGTAGCTGCTTTTGCAGTAGCTTCATCAATATTTCCTACTAAATAAAAAGCTTGTTCAGGAAGGTTATCTAATTCTCCAGAAAGGATCATTTGAAACCCTTTTATAGTTTCTCTAAGACTCACATATTTTCCAGGAGAACCTGTAAAAACTTCTGCTACAAAAAAAGGTTGTGATAAAAATCTTTCTATTTTTCGTGCTCTTGCAACAGTTAAACGATCTTCTTCAGATAATTCATCTAAACCGAGAATAGCAATAATATCTTGCAATTCTTTGTATCGTTGTAAAGTTTGTTTCACTCCTTGTGCAGTTTCATAATGTTCTTCACCTACAATCCAAGGCTGTAGCATAGTAGAGGTTGAATCTAAAGGATCTACAGCTGGGTAAATTCCTTTCGCTGCTAATCCTCTCGATAATACAGTAGTTGCATCTAAATGAGCAAATGTTGTTGCAGGTGCAGGGTCTGTTAAGTCATCAGCAGGCACATAAACCGCTTGAATAGAAGTAATTGATCCTTCTTTTGTAGAAGTTATTCTTTCTTGTAAAGTTCCCATTTCTGTGCTTAAAGTTGGTTGATATCCTACAGCAGATGGCATTCTACCTAATAAAGCAGAAACTTCTGATCCTGCTTGAACAAAACGAAAAATATTATCAATAAACAAAAGTACATCTTGTTTATTAACATCTCGAAAATATTCTGCCATAGTTAAAGCCGTTAAACCAACTCTCATACGAGCACCTGGAGGTTCATTCATTTGACCGTAAACTAAAGCAACTTTTGATTCTGAAATATTTTGTTCATTAATTACTTTAGATTCTTTCATTTCCATGTAAAGATCATTTCCTTCGCGTGTTCGTTCTCCTACTCCTCCAAATACTGAAACACCTCCGTGTGCTTTAGCAATGTTATTAATTAATTCCATAATAAGAACTGTTTTTCCTACGCCAGCTCCCCCAAATAATCCAATTTTTCCTCCACGACGATAAGGAGCTAAAAGATCTACAACTTTAATTCCTGTTTCAAAAATAGATAATTTTGTGTCTAATTGAGTAAAAGCAGGGGCAGATCTATGAATAGGAAATGTTGTAGTAGCTTCTACAGGTCCTAAGTTATCAACAGGTTCTCCTAAAACATTAAAAATTCGTCCAAGAGTTGCTTCTCCTACAGGAACACTTAAAGGAGCACCAGTATCAATAACTTTCATTCCTCGCATCATACCATCTGTAGCACTCATAGCAACAGCTCGTACTTTATTATTTCCTAACAATTGTTGAACTTCACAAGTAACATTAATTTCTTGACCTGCTGAATTTTGGTCTTTAACAATTAAAGAATTATAAATATTAGGCATTTTACCTGGAGGAAAGGTAACATCTAATACTGGACCAATAACTTGAGTAATACTTCCTATATTTTTAGCAACAAGTGTAGACGTACCAAAAGCTAAAAAATTTGTTTTCATAAAATAAAAAAAAAATTAGTTAATAATGAGATTCTAATAAAAAAATATTTTGTATCAAATAAATCAATTAATAAAAAAAAAACTACCTTAATATACTATATCAATTTAAAGTTTTTATTAATGTTGTTGTATAATAAAATAAACATAGATATTTTTATAAATATAAAATAGATAGATTTGAGAAATACATTTAATAATATATGAAATAGAAAAAATTTATAAATTCATTTTTATTTCATATATTATATTCTTTATTGACTAAAAATATATTAAATAGAAATAAATATATTATATATAATAATATATATATATGCTTACGATAAGTGTATACAATGAAAAATTTTTAAGATCAATGTACATTAACTAAAAAAAATTAAATTTTGTAAGTAATCAACTAACTAGGTTGCATTACATATAAAAAACAATATACAATAATAGTGTTTTATTATTGTAAAAACTTTCTATACAAAAGAAAAAATCAGAAATTTTTTTTCGAGTAGACCTCATCCTTGCAAGAATATTATTTGATTTGTAGGGAGGGACTTATGTCACCACAAACGGAGACCAAAGCAGGTGCTGGATTCAAAGCTGGTGTTAAAGATTATCGATTAACTTATTACACTCCAGATTATGAGACCAAAGATACGGATATTTTAGCAGCATTTAGAATGACTCCTCAGCCTGGGGTACCAGCAGAAGAAGCAGGGGCAGCAGTTGCTGCTGAATCTTCTACTGGTACATGGACTACAGTTTGGACTGATGGTCTTACTAACCTTGATCGTTATAAAGGTCGATGCTATGATATTGAGCCTGTTGCTGGAGAACAAAATCAATATATTGCTTATGTAGCTTATCCTTTAGATTTATTTGAAGAAGGATCTGTTACAAATATGTTTACTTCTATTGTAGGTAATGTATTTGGATTTAAAGCATTAAGAGCGTTACGTCTTGAAGATTTACGAATTCCTCCAGCTTACACAAAAACTTTCCAAGGTCCTCCGCATGGTATTCAAGTTGAGAGAGATAAATTAAACAAATATGGTCGTCCTTTATTAGGATGTACTATCAAACCAAAATTAGGTTTATCTGCTAAAAACTATGGTAGAGCTGTATATGAATGTCTTCGTGGTGGACTTGATTTTACTAAAGATGATGAAAACGTAAATTCTCAACCGTTTATGCGTTGGAGAGACCGTTTCTTATTTGTAGCAGAAGCTCTTTTTAAAGCTCAAGCAGAAACTGGCGAAATTAAAGGACATTATTTAAATGCTACTGCAGGTACATGTGAAGAAATGCTTAAAAGAGCAGCATGTGCTAGAGAGTTAGGTGTACCAATTGTTATGCATGACTATTTAACTGGTGGTTTTACTGCAAATACTACTTTAGCTTTTTATTGTCGTGACAATGGTTTACTTCTTCACATTCACCGTGCAATGCATGCAGTTATTGATAGACAAAAAAATCATGGTATGCATTTCCGTGTATTAGCTAAGGGTTTACGTTTATCTGGTGGAGATCATATTCACGCTGGTACTGTTGTAGGTAAACTTGAAGGTGACCGTGAAGTAACTTTAGGTTTCGTAGATTTACTTCGTGATGACTATATTGAAAAAGATAGAAGTCGTGGTGTTTACTTTACTCAAGATTGGGTTTCTTTACCAGGTGTTTTACCTGTAGCATCTGGAGGAATTCATGTTTGGCATATGCCAGCTTTAACTGAAATTTTTGGAGATGACTCTGTTTTACAATTTGGTGGTGGAACTTTAGGACATCCTTGGGGTAACGCACCTGGTGCAGTTGCTAACCGAGTTGCTTTAGAAGCGTGTGTACAAGCACGTAATGAAGGTCGTGATCTTGCTCGTCAAGGTAATGAAATTATTCGTGAAGCAGCTAAATGGAGTCCTGAGTTGGCTGCTGCTTGTGAAGTTTGGAAAGAAATTAAATTTGAATTTGATATTATTGATACTTTGTAAAATAAACTAATCTAAATAATTTAGATATTTTATTTTAATAATTTTGTCATTTTTCTTTTTTTCAAAAGAAAAATGACAAAATTATTAAAAGGGTTTGTAGCTCAGTGGACTAGAGCTCATGGTTCCGAAACATGATGTCAAGGGTTCGAATCCCTTCTAACCCTTTTTTCGTTTTTTATTATTTTGTATAATCAAAAAATTGTTCTATTATTAAACTACTTAAAATTAAAAATTCGTATATTTATAATAAAAAAATAAATATAATTGAAGTCTGTAAAAAATTTTTTAATATATATATATCTTATAGTTTTTAAGAAAATTCTAAAAAAAGAGGTTTTTTATGTCTTTAATGAATTGGTTTGAAGATAAACGGCGATTTGGTGGATTAATTGGAGCTTTTATTGAAAAAGCAACAAAAGGATATATTTTTAGTGAAAGAGAAAAAAATAGATATATTAAAATTGACACTACGAAAGGATTATGGACTAGATGTGACAATTGTGAAAATATGTTATATGTTAGGTTTTTGAGACAAAATAAACGAGTTTGTGAAGAATGTGGATATCATTTACAAATGAGTAGTACAGAGAGAATTGAACTTTTAATTGATCGTGGTACTTGGTATCCAATGGATGAAGATATGACTGCTCGAGATGTTCTTAAATTTTCTGATGAAGATTCTTATAAAAACCGAATAGCTTTTTATCAAAAACGAACTGGTTTAACTGATGCGATTCAAACAGGAATAGGTCAATTAAATAGTATTCCTATAGCGCTTGGAGTTATGGATTTTCAATTTATGGGAGGTAGTATGGGATCAGTAGTGGGTGAAAAAATAACTCGCCTTATTGAATATGCTACGAGAGCATCACTCCCATTAATTATAGTATGTTCTTCTGGTGGAGCACGTATGCAAGAAGGAACATTAAGTTTAATGCAAATGGCAAAAATTTCTTCTGTTTTGCAAATCTATCAAGCACAAAAAAAATTACTTTATATAGCTATTCTTACATATCCTACAACAGGTGGAGTGACTGCAAGTTTTGGTATGTTAGGAGATATTATTATTGCCGAACCAAAAGCTTACATTGCTTTTGCAGGTAAAAGAGTTATTGAACAAACTTTACGACAAAAAATACCGGATGGTTTTCAAGTTGCAGAATCATTATTTGATCATGGTTTACTTGATTTAATTGTTCCACGAAATATTCTAAAGGGTGTTTTAAGTGAAATTTTTCAGTTATATGGTGCTGCTCCGTGTAAAGATTTTAAAAATTCTTTTTTTAGATAATTTTAATTTGATTTATTTTATTACTATTAATAAAAAAAGAATTTTTAATTATATCTTATTTTAATAAATAAAAATATAATATTATTATTTATTAAAATAAGATATAATTTTTATTTAGTTTAGTTTTAAATAAAATATAGTATATATTATATTTATTTTTTATTTTATTTTATTTTAAGGTATTTCTTTATGACAGCTTCTTATTTACCTTCTATTTTTGTTCCTTTAGTTGGATTAATTTTTCCTGCTATTACAATGGCTTCATTGTTTATATATATTGAACAAGATGAAGTTTTATAAATTAATTGAAAACTAGAATTTCTTTTTTACTTTTTACAAAATATAGTTATAATATATGTCAATTTTTTTGTTATATATATATATATTTGTCTATATATATATATCTATATCTATATATATATCTATATAGATATATATATAGATATAGATATATATGCTTTCTAATCTTTTCTTTTGTGAAAAGTAAAAAAGAAATTTTAAATTTCTTGTTTTTCTTTAAAAAAATACTCATTCTTTTTTTTATCAACATTATTAAACTATTTTTAGGAAATTTTCATTTGTTATGAATTCACAAATAGATCATATTCGAGTAGATTTTATAACAGGATCTCGAAGAATCAGTAATTTTTGTTGGGCTTTTGTTCTTTTATTGGGTGCATTAGGTTTTTTTTTTGTTGGATTTTCCAGTTATCTACAAAAAGATTTAATACCTTTTTTATACGCAGAGCAAATTCTATTTATTCCACAAGGAATTGTAATGTGTTTTTATGGTATTGCAGGTTTATTTATTAGTTTTTATTTATGGTGTACTATTTTTTGGAATGTAGGTAGTGGTTATAATAAATTTGATAAACAAAAAGGAATTTTTTATATTTTTCGTTGGGGATTTCCTGGAAAAAATCGTCGTATTTTTCTTCAATTTTTTATTAAAGATATTCAAGCAATACGAATGGAAGTTCAAGAAGGTTTTTTATCTCGCCGAGTTCTTTATATAAAAATAAAAGGTCAACAAGATATACCTTTAAGCAGAGTTGAAGAATTTCTTACATTAAGAGAAATGGAAGAGAAAGGTGTTGAGTTAGCTCGTTTTTTGAGAGTTTCTATCGAAGGTTTTTAATTTTTTTTAAGTCTTTTTTTTTAATTTAAAATATTTCGTTTTTTTTTTATTTTAGCAAAAAATTATAAATACTTTTTATGAAGAAAAATTTCATTTATTGGCAAATTTTTCATCAGATTTTTGCTCTTCCGTATTATTACCTAGAAAAAGCATATAAAGTTAGTAAACGTATACAAAAAATAAAAAGAGATTATTTTTTGTATAAAAATATGCTTTTTTCATCAAAACGTTCTTGGCAATCTATTTTTTTTTATATAAATACAGAATTAAATAATTCTGTTTTTAAAATATATTGGATTCTTTTAAAATATCAATTTAGTTTATGTTTGATTAATTTATTCCAATTTATTTTTTGGAAAAAGAAAAAAAAAGAGGTTGACCTAATTTTAATAAAAGTTAATGAAAAAAAAAAGAAAAGAAATAGAAAATTAGCTTGGATTAAAGCTACTTTAAATGATTTAGAAATTTGGAAACGTTACTATTTATTATCTTCTTTTTTATCTATAGATAAAAAAGAAGATAATAATGTTTTTTTTTTACAAATGAAAACTTCTAGGTTGATGGTTTTAGCTTATGAATCAATAGGTTTTGTACCGCGTTCTATAACACGAACTTTTTCTAGATTTAAAGCAGAGTTGATAAATCAATCAAGTTCACTTGTATTAAAAGAATTTCGATTAGCAAAATATCAAGCATTGGCTTCTTTACAGTATATTTGCTGTTTATTTTTTATTCCTTTAGGCGTTTCGATTTTTTTTCAAAAATGTTTTTTAGAAGTTTGGATTCAAAATTGGTGGAATATTTATCAATCTCAAATATTTTTGACTTCATTTCAAGAAGAAAAAGCTTTAAAAAGACTTCAAGAAATTGAAGAACTTTTTTGGTTAGATAAAGTAATGACATATTCGTCAAACAAAATACAATCTGAAGATTTAATTAAAGAAATTCACCAACAAATTATTGAATTAGTTCAAATTTATAATAATGATAGTAGTAAAATTGTTTTACATTTATTAACAGACTTTATTTGTTTTATTACTTTAAGTGGCTTGTTTATTTTCGGAAAAGAACGTCTTGTTATTTTAAATTCGTGGGCTCAAGAATTGTTTTATAGTTTAAGCGATACGATGAAAGCTTTTTTTATTCTTTTATTAACTGATTTATGTATTGGATTTCATTCTCCTCATGGTTGGGAAATTGTAATAAGTTCTTGTTTAGAACATTTTGGATTTGTTCATAATAAACACGTAATTTCGTGTTTTGTTTCAACATTTCCAGTCATTTTAGACACAGTCTTTAAATATTTGATTTTTCGTCATTTAAATCGTATATCGCCTTCTATTGTAGCAACTTATCATACTATGAATGAATAAAAAAATTCCATTTTTTTATGTTTTTTTTTTGTTTATATTAATTCAATTTATATTTAATATATATATATATTTAAAAAAAAAACATATATATACATATATATAGATATATATATTTTTTTTTTCATTTATTTTGATAAATGATAGAAAATTTTTTTTTATTTATTCTTATTGTTACCATAATGTCAGATCTTGTAAAATTGAGTAGTTTAAAAAATAAAACTATTCGTCAAAATTATTTGAAATAAATAATCGAACCATGCAAAACAGAAACTTAAACAACTTGATTATAAAATGGGGTACTAGATCAATTTATATAATAATTATTATTATTATAAATACAATAAATTGGTCATCTGTTTCAGAAGCCTTTCCTATTTATGCACAACAAGGTTATGAAAACCCACGAGAAGCTACTGGTCGTATTGTGTGTGCTAATTGTCATTTAGCTAAAAAACCAGTTGATATTGAAGTTCCACAATCTGTTTTACCAAACACAGTGTTTGAAGCAGTTGTGAAAATTCCTTATGATATGCAAATAAAACAAGTACTTGCTAATGGTAAAAAAGGTTCTTTAAATGTTGGAGCAGTTCTTATTTTACCCGAAGGCTTTGAGTTAGCTCCTTCAGATCGAATTCCTCCTGAAATGAAAGAAAAAATTGGGAATCTTTTTTTTCAACCTTATAGTAATGATAAAAAAAATATTTTAGTAATAGGTCCAGTTCCAGGAAAAAAATACAGTGAAATTGTTTTTCCAATTGTTTCTCCAGACCCAGCAACTAACAAAGAAGCTCATTTTTTAAAATATCCTATTTATGTTGGTGGTAATAGAGGAAGAGGGCAAATTTATCCTGATGGAAGTAAAAGTAATAATACAATTTATAATGCTTCAATTACAGGAAAAGTAAGTAAAATCTTTCGTAAAGATAAAGGTGGATATGAAATAACAATTGAAGATACGTCAGATGGTCGTAAAGTTGTTGATATTGTGCCTGCAGGACCAGAACTTATTATTTCAGAAGGTGAATTTGTTAAAACTGATCAACCTTTAACTAATAATCCAAATGTAGGTGGATTTGGTCAAGGTGATGCTGAAGTAGTACTTCAAGATCCATTACGTATTCAAGGTCTTTTATTATTTTTTGTATCTGTTATTTTAGCACAAATATTTTTAGTACTTAAAAAGAAACAATTTGAAAAAGTACAATTAGCTGAAATGAATTTTTAATTAAAAAAAAAATGAAACGAAATTAATTATACTTGAAGAAAAAAAATGGAAAAAATGTTACATTTTTTCCATTTTTTTTTCCTTCAAGTTTTTATAAAAATCAGGTATTTATATTCGATTATATTTTTTTATAATCTGTTTTTTTTTCTTTTTTTATTATAAAGATGATCCTAATCCAGAATAAGAACCATAAAAAAAGATACCTACTAAACCGATCACAAGAATACCAGCTACAGTACCGATTAGCCACAAAGGAATCCTTCCGGTAGTATTAGCCATTGAATCTACTCCTTTTGAATTTTTTTATTAAGTAGTTATAACTTAAAACATCAACAGTTACAAATAACTAAAAAAGTTTTTTTCCAGATAAGGTAAACAATTAAAATTTGATGAAATTTTAATTAAAAAAGTAATTAGAAAATAAAACAGCAAGTACAAATATTAGTAATAAACCCCAATAGAGGCTAGTACGGTTTAATTCTACACTTTGTTTGTTTGGATTTGGTTGTGTCATAGTTAAAAATGTTTTTTAAGTTTATCGTTGAATAAACTGCATTGCTGATATTGCTCCTAAAAAGAAAACTGTAGGTACAGCTAATCCGTGAACGGCTAACCATCTTACTGTAAAAATTGGATAAGTTCTGTCTATAGTCATTAATGCCCCCTAAAAGGATTTTGTAAATTCATCAATCTGTTCTAACGAATTAAAACGGCCAGTTATTAGTGGTACTTCTTGTCGGTTTTCTGTGAAATATTCATTTGGACGAGGACTTCCAAATACATCATAAGCCAATCCTGTGCTTACAAACAACCAACCTGCAATAAATAAAGAAGGTATAGTGATGCTATGGATTACCCAATATCGAATACTGGTAATTATATCAGCAAAAGGGCGCTCTCCCGTATTCCCAGACATGGTTAGCTCCGTATATATATTTTTTTAACAAGGAGGGGGTCCATTTTTTCAAAAATTCAAAAAATATGTTTTCAAATTTCATCAAAAGAATTTGAGCCTTGTTAGTTTGTCATTTTCATACCAAAGGTATTTTTGAAGCATACTATCTTAGTATAGCTAATATTCTTTTTACGCAGCAAGGTAAATTAAAAAAAATTTTAACTAACTTACTTAGATAAATTTTTCACGAAAAAAATCAAAATATTTAAAATTTTGAAAAAAATTTATTAAATATTAAGTACATCTAAAATTTAAAAAATAATTTTATTAAGTAATAAAATAAGTAATTAATTTTGAATAAATATTTATTTTTTCATTTTTTTATAGTTGTTTAATATAAAATTCTATATACTATTAAATAAAAAAATAAGTTATTTTTCATTTTATTAGAAAAATAATTCAACTGTATTGATTAAAAATTTTTTCAATTAATGAAAATGAATTTGACTAAAAATATTATATATAATTTATTTATATATATCTTTCTCTATCTATATTTATATAGATATAGAAATATATATATATATATATATATATAGATATATATTCATATTAATACTGTATTATGGATAATTGAATATTTGAATATTGAATTCAAATAGTAAAATAAATTCAAAATAATTTTTATTTGAAAAGTTTATATAATTATTTAGTCAAACTTTATACTAAATTTTTTTATTGTTCTCAAGGTTTTTTTATGCTTACTATAATTAGTTATTTTGTTTTTTTATTTGGTGCTTTAGCAGTAGCGTTAATTTTATTTATTGGATTAAATAAAATACAACTTATTTAAAAAACGATATAAAAAGGCTATTTAAATTTCATTGTATTTCTCAAACTTTTTTGAGATTTATAGTAAACTAAAATAATATTTAAATTAGTTATTATTTCAGTTAATAATATAATATTAATAAAAAAATGGTTGAATCTTTATTGTCTGGCATTGTTTTAGGTTTAATTCCTATAACTTTACTTGGATTATTTGTAACTGCGTATTTACAATATCGACGTGGTGATCAGTTAGATCTTTAAATTCAAATTTAATTTTTATATTTGTTTATATAAATATTTTTATAACCTCCCTATAATAGGGAGGTTTTTTTTTATTGATTTTATATCAAAAAATTTTGATTTTATTTTTAAAATTCACGCTCTGTAGGATTTGAACCTACGACATTAGGTTTTGGAGACCTACGTTCTACCGAACTGAACTAAGAGCGCTTATTTATTACTAATTGACTGAATTAAGTATTGAATATATATAATAGTATATACATATGGATATCTATATATCATAGGTATATACTATATACATAATTTTAGAAGCTAGGGATGACAGGATTCGAACCTGCGACATTTTGTACCCAAAACAAACGCGCTACCAAACTGCGCTACATCCCTGCCTTTTTTTCTTTATATATATTTTACTTTTTTTTATAAAAAAAAATAGATTTAAAATGCAAAACCTTTTGTTTATTAATATAATTAACATAATTATGTGTAGTATATACTATATATAATATATAGAAAATAGAAAAATTTATAATATAAAAAAGGAGTAATTTCAAATGCAAGATGTAAAAACATATCTTTCTACTGCACCTGTTTTAGCTACATTATGGTTTGGTTTTTTAGCTGGATTATTAATTGAAATTAATCGTTTTTTTCCAGATGCTTTAGTTCTTCCATTTTTTTAATGCTTTAAAGTCAAAAAAACGAACGTAAATTGAAAGAAATTTTGATTAAACTAAATTAGTTTTCCTAGACATTTTTAATTGATTTATTATTATTAATAATATTTTTTACTAGGTAGTAGAAACCTAAAATTTCAAATAGAATTATGGCTAAAAGTAAAGATATAAGAGTAACCATTAACTTAGAGTGTACTAATTGTGCTCAAAATGATGAAAAAAGAAATAAGGGTATTTCTAGATATACTACCCAAAAAAATCGTCGAAATACACCAATTCGATTAGAATTAAAAAAATTTTGTTGTTATTGTAATAAACATACTATTCACAAAGAAATAAAAAAATAAAGGTTTATAAAATTGAGTTATGAATAAATCTAAAAGATCTTCTCGTAGGCGTATGCCACCCATTAGATCGGGAGAAATAATTGATTATAAAAATATAAGTTTACTTCGTCGATTTATTAGTGAACAAGGAAAAATATTGTCTAGACGAATGAATAGATTGACTTCAAAACAACAACGTTTATTAACTATAGCAATTAAGCGAGCACGGATTTTAGCTTTGTTACCTTTTTTAAATAACGAAAATTAATTTGTTGTTATTTATTAGTATAGTTTTTTTTATTAAAACCTCCCCGGAATTCTTTTTCTAATTTCTCCGGAGAGGTTTTTTTTATTTTGTAATAATCTTCTGGATTATTGTTGAAAAACAAAATTTATCTAATATAGCTATTTGAGCAAGAATTTTTCTATTTAAAAGAATCTTTTTTTTATATAAATAATTAATCAATTTATTATAGGAAATTCCGTTATCTTTCGCTGCTGCATTAACTCGAGTAATCCATAAACGTCGAAGATTTCTTTTTCGTTTACTTCGATCACGGTGCGATGATGCTAATGCTCTTATTCCTTGTTGATTAGCAGTTCTAAAAAGTTTGGAATGAGTGCCTTGAAATCCGGATGTAAGCGTAAGAATATTTTTACGCCGTTTTCGTGCTACATAACCACGTTTAACTCTAGTCATTGATGTATATACTCTTTATTTTAAATTATTCAAAAATTTATATAAAAAATAAAAAAATTTGATGTGTATTTTTTTTATCAAAATATGATCAAAACATAGGTTTGAAATAAATATATATATTTCTATTTTATTACTACACTTTTTTTGATTTTCAATTTTATATATATATGTATTTTTTTTTTTTTTTATTATTATAAAAAATGTCTTAAATTTCTCATGTATAAAAAAAAATACCAAAAGCTTTTGCTACTATAACCTTCCTTAATCATAATTTTTTAGGTTTGATACCACCTTAATAATTAAGGGATAGGACCTTTAACTAAGTAAAATTATGAATTCCTTTGTTTCTATAGTTTCTCCTTCAACGAATAGGTCCTTTCTATATGCCGAAGCTTGTAATTTATAATTGTGTTAATAATATCAGTTATTTGTATAATTTCTGACCTTTAAGCTTTTTTTTATGAAAAATGAAAAAAAGTTTCAAGAGTTTTTTTTCTATTCATTAACGGCATGTGATTTGAAAATTGGCTGGGTAGCTGACCGTTAAGTTTCGTTTTTACAGTTATATAAGTAATGTTATATAAATATTATTATTATTATCAAAAATATCGAATAATATTTCTCGCGTAATGGATTGAGAATCAATCATAACCATTGAGAAATTGTTTTCCATCCTAAAATGAAGATGAGTGGATTTGCACCAAAGGAAACTATAAATTGGATTTAAATAAAAATATATAATCTATCTTTATAATATTAAAATAATAGAGTTTTTATGCAATATTGATCTTTAACATTTTAATATTTTTGATTTAAACAAGTCGCACATACACTCTAGTACATACTCCTCGACGTTGAGGACATCTTTTTAAGGCTGGTGATTTTGTTCTATTTTCGATAGGTTGTCTTTTATTTCTAATTAATTGTTGAATAGTTGGCATTGTAAGTTATATGCAAAATTTTTTTAGTTTGGATAAACCTAACCTTAACAAAGAAATACTTTTGTGGTTAGAAATTGGTTTCTAATTTTTACTAGAATTAGATTTATTTTCTATAGCAACTAAGTCTACAATACCATAAAGTTTTGCTTCGTTCGCTGACATAAAAACGTCTCGTTCCATATCTTCAGAAATAACCCATAAAGGTTTACCTGTTCTTTGTACATAAACTTTAGTAATACAATCACGAAGTTTCAAAACTTCTTCTGCTTCCATAATACACTCTCCAGCTTGTCCATCATAATAAGAACTAGCAGGTTGATGAATCATTACCCTATTTTTAAACATGTATTTTCTATTTTTTATTTTTAATAAGCTAACTGAACTGTACATGCTTTTTTAAGAGCATACAGCTCCATTTTCAATTATATTTTATTTGAAAATATTCCAAAAAATTTCTTTTATATAATTTAAAACTATCGTTTTTTTATTATGATAGTTCGATTGCTAAATAAAAAAAAATTAATTAAGCAATTCCAAAGTTCTTTAATTGTTCAAAAACATTATTATATAAATTAGTTTATAACGCTAGAATAAACTCTTTCAAAATGATAATTTATACTTTGTTTTCTGATTTTTGTATAAAATTATGTATGTCATGTTATTATTACCTTTTTTGGCGCAGACATCAAAAAAATCATTGGCACAAAGCGTGAGGTAGTGCTATACGTTTAGTAATTTCTCCTCCTGTCAAAATAAAGGAACCCATAGAAGCCGCTAATCCCATACAAATTGTATATACATCAGGTACAACAAATTGCATTGCGTCATAAACAGAAATTCCTGCTAAGACGGCACCACCAGGAGAATTTATATATAGGTACATATCTTTACTTTCATCCTCTCCATTAAGGTACATCATAATACCAATAAGTTGATTTGCGATTTCGTCATCTACTTGTTGACCTAAAAACAGTAATCTTTCGCGATAAAGTCGGTTGAATAAGATAATTTGAATATTTTTATTCTTAGAAAACTGTACAAGCACTTTATGAAATACATACAGCTTAAGTTATTGTAAAAGTTTGCTTTTTTTACAAATTATCGTTCAATTTAGCTGTTTTGCTAATTAAACTTTATGTTTTTTATTAATATATCTTTTTTTTAAGTTTTTTATTACAAATAAATATTTCTTATTTATAAAATAGTTTTAAATTAAAATCTTTAGGTTTATGTTCTACTTCAGAAAAAATTCATTTGACTATTATTTGCACGTATAAACAAATAAATTTTCATTATTTTTTTTTATAAAAGAATTCAAAGAAGTTTTAATACTTTATTTATTTTAACTAACCATGGAATTTGAAATTTCATTGTTTTATTATTATTAATTCACGCTTTCATTTTTTTGGATAATTATAAAAATTAAGTGAATAAAAAACAGTTTAGTCATAAAAAAAAAACGGATAGGTTCCGTATAACTAAAATATTTAATAAGGCGCATTATACGTCAATCCAAACAGCGTCTTCTTCTCCAGGGAGACGAAAAGGAACTTTCGGGACACCAATAGGCATTTTTTTTTCCACAAAGTTGAATACCACTCTTTAAAATGATAAAAAACGTAAAAATTATATTTTGTGTATTATATATATTTTCTATATATAAATACATAATAAGGATATTATATATTAAATATAAACATTATTAGAACATTCATAATAATTCATAATAATAGAATATTGTTCACATATGAAGTATTCCATAAAAAAATGGGACCAATCTCTTCATTGTTATATTAAACTTAAAAATGCTAAACTGTTTGTGCTTATGTTTATTGGTAAAAAATATATTGGTTTTTTTATTTTATCTTTGGGATGATTAAAAAAGGTTTAACTTTAATAACTAATAAAATTTAAATGCAAAAAAGTTACATAGTATCTAATTCTCTTTGAGAAAGGGGTGGGTTTTATGGGTTTACCTTGGTATCGTGTTCATACAGTTGTTTTAAATGATCCAGGCCGTTTAATTGCTGTACATTTAATGCATACTGCTTTAGTTTCTGGTTGGGCTGGTTCTATGGCTTTATATGAATTAGCTGTTTTTGATCCTTCCGATCCTGTTCTTGATCCTATGTGGAGACAAGGTATGTTTGTTATACCTTTTATGACTCGTTTAGGAATAACTAAATCATGGGGAGGTTGGAGTATTACTGGGGAAACTGTAACTAATGCAGGTCTTTGGAGTTATGAAGGAGTAGCTGCAGTCCATATTGTTTTATCGGGCTTACTTTTTTTGGCAGCTATTTGGCATTGGGTTTATTGGGATTTAGAATTATTTCGTGATGAACGTACAGGTAAGCCTTCTTTAGATTTACCTAAAATTTTTGGAATTCATTTGTTTCTTTCTGGAGTACTTTGTTTTGCTTTTGGAGCATTTCATGTAACAGGTTTATTTGGTCCTGGAATATGGGTTTCTGATCCTTATGGATTAACAGGAAAAGTTCAGCCTGTAGCACCAGCTTGGGGTGCTGAAGGTTTTGATCCTTTTGTACCTGGAGGAATCGCTTCTCATCATATTGCTGCAGGTATTTTAGGAATATTAGCTGGTTTGTTTCATCTTAGTGTTCGTCCTCCTCAAAGATTATATAAAGGATTACGTATGGGAAATGTTGAAACAGTTTTATCCAGTAGTATTGCGGCTGTTTTTTTTGCTGCTTTTGTTGTTGCAGGAACTATGTGGTATGGATCTGCAGCAACTCCGATTGAATTATTTGGTCCTACTCGTTATCAATGGGATCAAGGATTTTTTCAACAAGAAATAGATCGAAGAATTCGTTCTAGTAAAACTGAAAATTTAAGTTTATCTGAAGCTTGGTCTAAAATTCCTGAAAAATTAGCTTTTTATGATTATATTGGTAATAATCCTGCTAAAGGAGGATTATTTAGAGCTGGTGCAATGGATAATGGAGATGGTATAGCAGTTGGTTGGTTAGGTCACGCTGTTTTTAAAGATAAAGAAGGTAATGAACTTTTTGTTCGTCGTATGCCTACGTTTTTTGAAACTTTTCCAGTTGTATTGGTAGATGAACAAGGAATTGTAAGAGCTGACGTTCCATTTAGAAGAGCAGAGTCTAAATATAGTGTTGAACAAGTAGGTGTGACTGTTGAGTTTTATGGTGGTGAACTTGACGGAGTTAGCTTTAGTGATCCTGCAACAGTAAAAAAATATGCTAGACGTGCTCAATTAGGTGAGATTTTTGAATTTGATCGTGCTACTTTAAAATCTGATGGGGTTTTTCGAAGTAGTCCAAGAGGGTGGTTTACTTTTGGTCATGCTACATTTGCTCTTCTTTTTTTCTTTGGACATATTTGGCACGGTGCTAGAACATTATTTAGAGATGTTTTTGCAGGTATTGATCCTGATTTGGATGCGCAAGTAGAGTTTGGAGCGTTCCAGAAATTAGGTGATCCAACAACAAAGAGACAAGTAATATAAATTACTTTTTTTATTTATTCAATAAAGACAATTTTTGATTTATTGAAAATATTATTTTACTAGTACGAAAGTTATCTGAAAAATTTTACCTAATATACAAATATATGGAAGCATTAGTTTATACATTTTTATTGGTAGGTACTTTGGGAATTATTTTTTTTGCTATTTTTTTTAGAGAACCACCTAAAATACAAAGTAAAGGAAAAAAATAAAAAGTTAATATTTAATTAGAAATTTAGAACTAATGACTTTTTATATTAAAAAGTCATTAGTTCTATTAGTCTTCATGTTCTTCAAAAGGGTCTCTAAGTTCATTAGAGGGTTGTCCAAATGCAGTATAAAGAGCATAACCAGTAAAGCTTATAAGTAAACAAGATATGAAGATGGCGACAAAAGTTGCAGTTTCCATTGTTAGGTAGTTCCAAAATAATGGTATATTTTTAATGTATATTTTTTAATATAATAGTACAAAAAGTTAATAAATCTCAACTAATCTGATAAGTTTTATGGCTACACAAATAATTGATGACACTCCTAAAACAAAAGGAAAAAAAAGTGGTATAGGTGATATATTAAAACCATTAAATTCAGAATATGGAAAAGTAGCTCCTGGTTGGGGAACTACACCTCTTATGGGTATTATGATGGCTCTTTTTGCAGTTTTTTTAGTTGTTATTTTAGAACTTTATAACTCTTCTGTTTTATTAGATGGAGTTTCAGTTAGTTGGTAATAAATAATAATAAAACAAAATGAATTGCCGCCTTTTTGCGCGGCAATTCTAAATCTAAAAAAGATATTTTTTATGTATGTATAAATTAAGGTAGTTTAATTGTGTAATTATGAAATTAAGGATTTTTGAATATGGGTGTGTGCTTTGTGTAAATAAATCTTTATTTATAATACAAAATAGTTTGTTACTTCTATATTAAAGTCAATTTTGATTTTGTTAAATGTTGATAATTTTTTTACTTTTAACATTTAAAGCACAAAAAAGAAAAAAATTAAACTATGATTAATTTATATAAATTTATTAATTAATTTTCGTAATCAAAAGAAAAAAAATTATATGTATTAAGAAAATATATATAAGTAAAAAACATGAAAAAAAAGATTTTTACTCATTGTATCTTTTTTTTTTGTTCATCGGAGATTAATAGAAATCTACGGTTTAAAAAAATTATAAAGATTTAAACAAGAAAATAAAAAAAAGATTACTCAAAATTAAAAATTATATATATATATATATGTAAAAACTTGAGATAAAAATAAAAAAAACAAAATTTTTTTGGTTTAAGCTGTAAGATTATAAATAATCATTTACGGTTTTTAGAGGGGAAACTTTGGTAATCTATCTCAATAAAGTATACGATTGGTTTGAAGAGCGTCTTGAGATTCAGGCGATTGCAGATGATATAACAAGTAAATACGTTCCTCCTCATGTTAATATTTTTTATTGTTTAGGTGGAATTACTCTAACGTGCTTTTTAGTTCAAGTAGCTACTGGTTTTGCGATGACTTTTTATTATCGTCCTACTGTAACTGAAGCATTTTCATCTGTTCAATATATTATGACTGAAGTCAACTTTGGGTGGCTTATTCGTTCAGTTCATCGTTGGTCAGCGAGTATGATGGTTTTAATGATGATTTTACATATTTTTCGTGTTTATCTTACAGGAGGTTTTAAAAAACCTCGTGAATTAACTTGGGTTACTGGTGTTATTTTAGCTGTTTTAACTGTATCTTTTGGTGTTACAGGTTATTCTTTACCTTGGGATCAAATTGGTTATTGGGCAGTTAAGATTGTAACTGGTGTACCAGATGCAATTCCAGTTATTGGTTCTCCATTAGTTGAGTTATTACGTGGAAGCGTAAGTGTAGGGCAATCTACATTAACTAGATTTTATAGTTTACACACTTTCGTATTACCTCTTTTAACTGCAATATTTATGTTAATGCACTTTTTAATGATTCGTAAACAAGGTATTTCAGGTCCATTATAATTTCAGTAAATAAAATTTAAAATATAAAAAATGTGTAAATTTTAATTTCGTTGCCATATTATATTTTTTTTATTTTATGGATTTTTTTATTTAAAAGTTTTTTTAGATAAATACTAAAAAAATTTTTAAATATTATTTTATAATAGATATTTTAAGAAGGAAAGTGGATTATGGGAGTGTGTGACTTTATTTAATAATAATTTTGGTTTTACAGAAATTATTTCAACTCTGTTGCATAAAATTCAATAAAATTATGTATTTTTGTACCAATTATTTTTTTTGAGTAAAAACTTGGGTAATACTATTTTTCCATTTAAAATAGTTTTCTATGATTAATTTTGAATTCTTAAAGACTTCGTAAAATCCAATCAATTATTTGAAATATTTCAAATATATAGAAAATAGAGAATAAAAAATACATTCATTTCCATTGTATTTTTTTTTCTTATCGGAGTAAAAAAAAGATCTAATGAAAAAAAAAAACAAAATTATTAATAAGTGAAATTTTTCTATAAAAAATAGAAAACAAAGATAATTCAAAACAATTTTTCCAATTTAACTTGAATTATGAACATAAATTTTTTTTAATGTTTGAGCCGGATGATATTAAATTATCATGTCCGATTTCTTTGGGGGGTTTATTATCTACCTTAATAACAAAAAAGCCTGATTTAAGTGATCCTATATTACGAGCTAAATTAGCTAAGGGTATGGGACATAATTATTATGGTGAGCCTGCTTGGCCAAATGATCTTTTATATATTTTTCCAGTAGTTATTTTAGGTACTATTGCATGTACTGTAGGTTTAGCTGTTTTAGAACCATCAATGATTGGTGAACCTGCAAATCCTTTTGCAACTCCTTTAGAAATACTACCGGAATGGTATTTTTTTCCAGTTTTTCAAATACTTCGTACGGTACCTAATAAACTTTTAGGTGTACTTTTAATGGCTGCTGTACCAGCAGGATTGTTAACAGTTCCTTTTTTAGAAAATGTTAATAAATTTCAAAACCCTTTTCGTCGTCCAGTTGCTACTACAGTATTTTTAATAGGAACTGTGGTAGCTCTATGGTTAGGTATTGGAGCTGCTTTACCGATTGATAAATCTTTAACTTTAGGATTATTTTAAAAGATTTTTTGTCAAAGTAGAAAGTTTATCTGAAATTTTTTGCTAAATAGCAAAAAATTTCAGATAAACTTTCTACTAAAAAAACGCTTTTCAATCCAATTATCTAAAACAAAAAAGAATATTAAGTAATATTCTTTTTTGTTTTAGATAATTGGATTGAAAAGCGTTTTTTTAGTGCTTCCAATACTTGTTCTACTGACTTTTTTCCAAAATTTTTAATCTTGATTAAATCATCTTCACTATAGTTTAATAAATCTGCAATTGTATGTACATTTACTTTTTTAAGACAATTATATGCTCTAGCAGGTAATTCTAGCTGATCAATAAATATATGTTTAAAAGCAACATCTTTTGTCATTTTTTCAATATCTAGCGATACAGATTGAAAAGGAAAAAAAGGCATATTTGAATCATTTGTTTTTTCTATTCCAAAATTTTTTTCTTTTTTTTCTGAATTAATTAAAGGAATAAATAAATCAATTAAATTGCGAGAAGCTTCATAAAGTGCTTCTTTTGGAGTTAAACTTCCATCAGTCCATATTTCAAGAAAGAGGATTTCTTTTATTTTTTTTTCACTTTCAAAAGAATGAACACTATAATTTGCATTTCTTATTGGCATAAAAACAGCATCTATTGGGAATAAACCTTCTTGAGATTTTTGTAAATTTTCAATACGATATCCCCGATCTTTTTCAATATTTAATTCAATTTCTAACAAAATTTCTTTATTTAAAGTTGCTATATATTGTGTATTATCAATTATTTTAATACAAGAGGGTCCTTGAATATCTTGAGCGGTTATTTTTTTAGGTCCTAAAACTGAAATATAAGCTTTTTGAGGTTCAAATGACTCACTTTTCAAAATTATTTCTTTTAAATTAATTAATATATCATGAATAGATTCTTGTAAACCTATTATTGTTGAATATTCATGTTTTACTTTTTTTATTTTAGCATATGTGATAGAAGCTCCTTCAATTTCATTAAGTAATGCTCTACGCATAGCTATTCCAACTGTATTGGCTTGACCTTTTCTAAAAGGTGAAATAGCGAAACGACCATAAAGAAGACGTTTACTTTCTATTTTAGATTCAATACACTTCCACTGTAATGTTTGAGTAGAAACTTTTATTTCATCTTGAATCATATTAATATTTTTTTAGAGTAGTTTTTTTATTTATACACGTCTTTTTCTAGGTGGTCTACATCCATTATGTGGCATTGGAGTTACATCGCGTACAAAACTAATTATTATACCACTTCGACGAATTGCTCGTAATGCTGTATCTCTACCTGGACCTGGACCACTAATCATAACCTCAGCTTGTTTCATACCTTGATCAACTAATATTCGAATTGCATTTTCTGCAGCAGTTTGAGCTGCGAATGGTGTACTTTTTTTTGTACCTTTAAATCCACAAGCACCTGCAGATGACCATGATACAGCTTGTCCCCTAATATCTGTAACAGTTACAATTGTATTATTAAAGCTAGCTTGGATGTGAATAACTCCTTTAGGTAATCTACGTTTTCCTTTACGTAAATTAATTTTTTTGACAGATTTTGGCATAATTTAGTATCTATATATATTATGTATATTTTAAGTTAAAGTTCTTTTTTTTAACCTTGTCTTTGTTTATGTTTTGGATTAGAACAAACTACCATAATTCGTCTTCGGCGTCGAATCAATCGACAGTTTTCACAAATTTTACGAACAGAAGCGCGGATTTTCATAAATTTTTAACCTCTACTTTTTTTTCTTCAAAAAATTAATTATTTGAAGATTTGGCACGAAGTCTGTAAGTTATACGACCTTTAGTTAAATCATAAGGACTTAATTCGACTTTTACTCTATCTCCTGGTAATATTCGAATATAATTTCGTCGAATTTTTCCTGATATATGAGTTAATACCTGACATCCATTATCTAAATAAACACGAAACATTGCATTAGGAAGAGATTCTGTAACAACACCTTCCATATCAATTAAATTTTGTTTCTCCATTAAAAGAAGAATCTCCTTTTGAATAAACCAACATTTATAAAACCATTTTTTTTAGCTAATTCTTTTTATACTAAAATTGTTTATTTACCATATATAACATAAAAGCTCTCCTCCAATTTTTTTTTGTCTAGCTTCTCGATCTGTCATAATTCCCTGAGAAGTTGAAAGAATAACAATCCCCATTCCGCCTAAAACTTTTGGAATTTCTTTATGATTAGAATATATTCGTAAACCTGGTTTACTAATTCGTCTTAAAGTTGTTATATAAGATTTTTTTTTTTTTCCTTGATATTTTAAATTTAAAATTAAAATATCTTTAGTATTTTGCTTATTGTCAATAAAATTATCTATAAAACCTTCTTGAAAAAGAATTTTGGCAATATTTCTAGTTATATTCGTAGCAGGGACTTTAATTGTTTTTATTTTTCCTAAATTTGCATTTCTTATTGAGGTTATCATGTTTGAAATCGTATCTTTTCCCATAAATACTCCTTAAATTAATTGATAAATATAAAAAAATCTTTTTTACGTTTTTTTTTATAAAACTTCTGGAGCTAATGAAACTATTTTTGTAAAATTAGATTCTCTTAATTCGCGAGCAATTGGACCAAAAACGCGAGTTCCTTTTGGATTTCCTTCTTGATTAATAACAACTGCTGCATTATCATCAAATTTAATTATTGAACCATTATTTCGTTTAAATTCTTTACAAGTACGTACAATTACAGCTCTAACAATTTCTGATTTTTTAATTGGCATATTTGGTACTGCTTCTTTAACAACAGCAATAATAATGTCACCAATATTTGCATATTTTCGATTACTTGTGCCTATAACTCGAATACACATAAGTTTTCGAGCTCCACTATTATCTGCAACATTTAAATAAGTTTGAGGTTGAATCATCTTTTTTTATAAATCCCCTCTAATTTTATTAGAGGGGGAGCGTTTTTTTAATATTTAAATTTTATATAATAAGTTGTTTTTATAAATTTTTTATTTTTTATTTAGAAAAGATATTGTAATAAATTGAGTACGTATAGGCATTTTATATGCTGCAATTTTCATTGCAGCTCTAGCAATATTTTCTGATACTCCACTAATTTCGTAAAGTATTTTGCCCGGTTTAACAACAGCTACCCAATATTCTGGAGATCCTTTACCTGAACCCATTCGTGTTTCTGCAGGTCGAAGCGTTATTGGTTTATCAGGAAAGATACGAATCCATAATTTACCACCTCGACGAGCATAACGAGTTATAGCTCGTCGACCTGCTTCGATTTGTCGAGATGTAATCCAAGATGGCTCGAGTGCTTGAAGTGCATATTTTCCAAAACAAATTAAATTGCCTCGAGTAGCTGTTCCTTTTAAATTACCTCTATGTTGTTTACGAAATTTTGTTCTTTTAGGGTTATAGTCGACTTTTTTTTTCGCTACTTCAAAACCGGACATGAATTTTTTATTCATCCGGCTTCTCATGAATAAACATATAGAAAGTTAAAAAAATTAAAATTGACTAAACAAAATTCATGGGCGAATGTTTACTCTTTCAAAATTTTCCTATAAAAAAAATCAAATGAATTGTCATTTTTTTTTTTATTCGAAATTTTATTTTTGGTTTTTTTCGCTATCCTGTCTTATAAACAAAAAACAAAAAAAAGTTTTGATTATTTATAGATTCCTTCGTTTTTATGATTTTATAAAAAATCGTTTAGGTTTTTTTCTATAATTAAGCCTTTTCATTTTTTTTTTCACTTAGTTCAAAAAAAAAGCTCTAGTTTTTTTGCTTTTTAATATTATAAATAAAAACCCTACGATATTTTATGTATTAGTTTTTTTTTCGCTTCACAAACAAAATTTATGGAAATTTTTTTTTAATTAGAATTTTTATATTATTTTAATATAAAATCATAAATTCCTTTCTAGTAAAAACTAGAATTTCAAAATAATGTTAAAACAGAACATTTTGAAATAAACGAGTCACACACTAAGCATAGCATTTTTTTTTAATTTTAAATTGATAATTTTTTGAAAGTTTTTTTATTAAAAAAAAGAATTATTATTCATCTTGAAATATCCAAACTTTTATCCCTAATACTCCATAAATTGTTTGCGCTGCATAATAACAATAATTAATTTGCGCTCTTATTGTTTGTAAAGGAACTCTACCTTCTCTTGCCCATTCAATACGAGCAATTTCAGCTCCATTAAGTCGACCTGCTATTTGTATTTTAATTCCTTTAATATTTCCTTTTTTTGCTAATTCAATTGCTTTTTTCATTGTTCTTCTAAAAGCAACTCTACTTTCTAATTGTAAAGCAATATATTCTGCAAGAATATTTGGTTCTCCATACGGTTTAGAAATTTCAATTAAAGTCATTTGGAGTCTTTGATCTTTAGAAGATAATATATTTTGTACATTTAATTTTAATTGTTCGATACCTTGACTACGGTTTTCAACTAATAAAGCAGGGAATCCTGTATATATTTCAACTTGAATTAAATCTGTTTTTCTTTGAATTTCAACACGAGCAATACCTCCGTAATTAGAAGAATTTTTTATATGCTTTTGGACATACAATTCAATACAGTTACGTATTTTTTTATCTTCTTCAAAAATTTTGGAATATTTTTTTGGTTTTGCAAACCAATATGAATGATGATTTTGGGTTACACCAAGTCGAAAGCCAAGTGGGTTTATTTTTTGTCCCATATATATATTTCTTTTTTCAAATTATATTAATAAAAGTTTTTAATTTATTTTTTAGAAAGAGTGTTCAGCACAATAGTTATATGACAGGTAGGTTTTTGTATAGGATAGCCGCGTCCTTGAGCTCTAGGTTGAAATCTTTTAAAAAAACAACCTTTATCTACTTTAATTTCGCTTATAAACAAAATTGTTTTACTTAATCCAAAATTATTATTAGCATTTGCAGCTGCGGATGAAAGTAATTGCAATATTGGATTACATGCGCGATAGGGCATAAATTCTAATATCATAAGTGCTTGTTCATAAGAACGACCACGAATTTGATCAACTAGTCTTCGTACTTTATGTGGAGACATGTGTATATGTTTGGCAATAGCACGAATTTTTGGATTCGAAGAATTGGTTTTCATTAAAAATTCTCTCCTAATTAACGACGGGATTTTTTATCATTTTTTGCGTGTCCTCGAAAAGTTCGAGTAGGAGCAAATTCTCCTAATTTGTGACCAACCATACGATCGGTTATATAAATTGGTAAATGTTCTTGGCCATTATGAACAGCTATTGTATGACCAATCATTGTAGGTACAATTGTAGATGCACGAGACCATGTTATTATTATTTTTTTTTCTTTTTTTAAATTAAGATTTTCTATTTTTTTTAATAAATGATCAGCTACAAAAGGACCTTTTTTTATTGAACGTGTCATTGCCAACTATCCTTTATTTTTCTTTCTTTTTTAGCTTAGCTATTTTTACGACGACGAAGAATAAGAGTATTGCTATATTTATTATTTTTTCGAGTTCTTTTTCCAAGTGCAGGATGACCCCATGGAGTTAATGGTTTTTTTCTACCGATAGGTGCTCTACCTTCTCCACCACCATGAGGGTGATCTATAGGATTCATTACTACTCCTCTAACTTTTGGACGTTTTCCTAACCAACGTTTTGAGCCTGCTTTACCAATTCTTAAATTAATTACATCAACATTTCCAATTTGTCCAATTGTTGCTAGACATTTTTGAGAGATTAATCGAATTTCTCCGGAAGGTAATCTTAATG